AGCGCGAGAGGAGGGAAGGGCTCCCCCTTTAAGCGCAACTTTTCTTGAAATGCTGCTACTTTATCGGTCCCTCTCGTCTGGTTGGTCTCGGTCTCAGAGATCGAGATAGAAAGGATGGGTTGTCAGCTGATGGAATTTCTTCTTCGATCCCACTTTATGCATCTAATTCATTCCAGGATTGGGTCATTATAACCACTTGATCAACAGAATAGGTGGTAAGATGGAGTGAAGTTAGTCGATAGCTCCCATCGTTCCAGGGTTCGAAGGTCTGGATCCAGAGTCAGATAAGAATGTTTTGCTAATGCGGCCAAGGAGAATGGAAAAAAATTTCTGTACTAAAGATCTCAATAGGGAATTCATTTCCGAGATACAAATTGGGTTATTCCGCTTGTTGAAAAACAAGACTAAAAAAGAAGATAAATTGGAGAGACGAGGTTTTCTCGCCAACAACGTGGGATTTTACCTTCATCGGAAATACCTAAAATGAAGGATTGGTTAGACACACGTATATGAGACTCCTTTCCTCTCGAGATAGGCTTCACCAGAACTTTGAGACTCAACTCATTTGTGATAGCCTTCAACATGCCACTTATTTTTACGTAATTTCTTTGATTTTATCATCTGGAATGGGCTTTGTTCCCTTTTTGACTGATTGCTCAGAAATGACTATTATGACCTGAGTCTGGTACCGAAAGTATTTCCAGTCCCGCGGGAGTACCACAGATACCATTCGGTCCATCTCATCTAAGTATAAATTAATTCAAACTATGCTTAATAAACCCACAGGTGGGATCCCCCGACCTTTATTAATTGCGCAGCACTTTCCATTTTTATCAAAAACTTAATTTGAAAAAAAAAAGAATCAAAAAGATTGAGCATACCTTGATTTTCATTAAAAAAAGGGATCCGTTTCTTTCTTTTTCAACCTTTCTCTATTGACAAAACCGTAACTTAAATCCAGATCGAGATGATAGATTAGAAAAGGTTGTTCTTCGATATCCCGTATGTCCCGCATAAACCTTTCAAGCGAAAAGCATGTGAACAAGCCAAAAAAGAAGTATCCATAATTTAATTAAAGACTCGAACGATGGCCTCAGAGACCGGAAAATCTTTCTTACGACTATAACAAACCGTTGCCAATACTGACCTTAGTCTCTGCAGGTAATGAATTTCTTGGATCGCTCCTACTCGTACTGTTTTATTCACTTCTCCAGCTCGAAATGCTGGACTGGATGCCGAGTAGTAGCCGGCCGGCTAGGTAGTGACTGGTGCTGGTTTCGCAGACTATGCGTCTACTGTATCAGGATCTGGTTATGGATCAAGGGCTGGCCGCGCGTGTGAGTGAAAAGCTCACCCAGCCGATCACGGCGATGGGTTCCAATGTTAGTTCAACGGTTAGATGCGTCTGCCGTTGCGCAAGAGAATTCTTTCTCCGATATGTACCATCCATCCGGGAGGTACCTGTTTATCAGGGTATCTCTTGGAAACCAACATGGTCCAGTGTACCAAATAGTGGTCGGATCCCAGGGTTAAAAGACTCATTCTCCCCGCTCGAGCGGGAATGACTCGCTTTTATCCATATGGATGAAGAGCTATTTGTGCATCTTACAACCGTGGGCGCTCTATGGTATTCAAGGGTTTTCCTTTGAGTCATCAGAAGAGCGTACTGGTTCCGCCGACGGGGCTTGGTAAAAAAGGTATATTGTACCCGACCTTTACCAAACATTGGTAAAGAAGACCAATACCCCTGTTAGTTGGGGCCGGTTGGCCTAGAATGTTTCTTTCTTATCTGTTTACCTCGGCTATTCACGAACTCTTGTCAGAGCCTTCAATTCAGAAGCACTTTGTATCAATTTTTAAAGCTTAGTCTAGTCGTACGTCTACGCCCCTTGTAATTCATTCTTATACTCATCCGGTTCCGCATCTACATCTTGATAATCCAATGGCTTTCACGCAGTATTCTTTGTCTTCAACGGATTTAGATTCCAACTTTTGTCTTCGGATTCCCATCTAGGTTAGATTATGCTTTTCACTCTACTTGATCTATTCGTTTTGTCTTTCTCGTGTCGTATGATGAATAAGAATGGGCGGTCTCGAAAGAAATCTCTTCTGGTCAGACACAAGAAAAGGAATAATAGTTGGTACGGCCAAGAGCACTTGTAATTGTCACTAGTTGTCTTCTCTCTATCTTGTTACTGGTCTCCGGTCACTCAACTAATCTACTTGAAAAGTCTTGCCTCACCTCTGGTCTCGACACCCGGGTCAGCCTATTTTATAGCCTGGTCGTATCTTGGGTCCATTCCTTTACCTTTCACTCCGGCTAATAATTTCATTGCCTTATCTTCGGTGGATAAATCTGTTTCAGAACGTGAACGATCTCAAGCTTCTAGTTTCAAATAAGCTATAAGCCTTTTTACCCGTCATAGGCCGATCTGCTCCTACCGCTTCCCGATGACGGGCCGGTATAAATAACCTCTCTCGAACTTATAATACTGTCCTAGCGCGGAGGACCTCCCTAATTTCATACACCCGGGAACTCTCGTAAGGATAGCCGGAATCCGCCACTAGCCTTCCCGCTCCGTGGGCTTCACTTTTTGCCTCTCCAATCGTATTTCCGTCCCTAAGCTCTGTCTCTTCCATTCGAAATTCCACTAAGCTCTGGCCCTCAATTGTCACTTCGAAAAGGAAAACTTTTTTTTATATTGAAATTGATTTGGGCGAGAGTTCCTTCTTCAGCGAGCTTGGGATTGGCTATTGCGGTTCCTCCATGCCTTCGAGGGGGTCTGTCTTTTGAACTCAAGTAACCCGCTATAGTTTCCGGGCGTACTCAAGTGACTATTTTTTTTTCCTGGGGAATCAAGAAGTATCCCGCGGGCAAGCATTCGTCATAGAAAGAAATAACAGGAGAAGGAGGTAGACGATCTAAACACTATAGTACGAGTCGTGCAGGTACATACTAATTCATCGGTGGATGTTTAACATTGTCATTTATTCTTTCAGCGGGGGTTGCTAATGCTAATACCAGAGGAGAGTAGTTCCCCAGCGACGATAGGTGATATCAGTGACCAAACCGGACCGGGACTGGGGAGTACGGGCGGTCTTCCTTCCTTTCGAGCGGGGTGGCTTGAGTGCGTGGTCAATAAAGAAAACCTTCCATACTACGGTTACGGTATGGATAGCTAACTTGAGTGACAAAAGACAACGAATGCTTGCTTGCGAGTTTCCTTTCCCCAGGGCTTCCCTACCGAATGCTTTCTTTCCCAAAAAATGGACATTTCCTTCTTTCTTGGTGCAGGTTCGGATGGACTAAGAGTTCCGGTAGCGGGCTTGACCAGAGTAGATACGATTCAAGGGAAGAAGGAAAGAGATAATAGAAAGATGGCTTTCGGGCAGGCTTGCGAGTTGACAGGTGAGGAATACAGCCAACCAATAGACCTATTTATGTTTACTAAAAGCAATAGACGAGTTCCATATAGACTAGACCTACTAATGGAGCAAGTAAGACTGACTGTTTCCAGTTGCGCTTATTCAATTGACTCGTTCTTGTACGGTTCCTGCTGTTTCGGGTCTTTTGAAGGGGAAGAGGGAAGAACGGTCCTATATTGGGATTTTGAGGAGACACTGCGCTGGTGCCATTTCATTTCACTTCCCGACTCAACCCGGAAGGGTAATAGCATCGGGGAGGAGAGAATGAGACAAGATTCAACCCCCTTATCTATCTATCTATGGCGAGCACGGGACGAGCGAGCAGAAAAAGTGTAACGAATCCATCCCACCAGACCTTTTGGATGGGACCCGTGTTGCTGGCACGAGAGGGATCAAGGGACCGATCGCCCTGAATTAGATGTTCCTCTATCCAATCCCACGGAGAGAGGTATTGGCCCCAGCCTCCGCATATGGAACACCAATGAATCCTAAATTGGTTAGGTATCTAACGGATAGGCGCCCGACGGTGATAAGATCGCCACGGGAAGCGCTTATGACCGCTCGCATAAACACCCCCGGTTCCCCCAATCGACTTGGGGGATTTTTTTTGGATAAAGTATCTGAACGTCTCTATCGTCCTTTGAGTTTTAGCATTAATGAGGGTTCATCAAGTAAACCACGTTTCGTTCGCAAGTCCCCAGAAAAAGCCAAACGGGAGATTGGGTTACTAGGAGCATTGCCCACAAGTAGGCACTTGAGGCCTATCAAGACATTCTCGATCGAAGAGGCAATGACTTTCTCCATCTCAGAAAACCCTCGCCATGCGTTTTTGATCTTATACTCATGGACCTTCCTCATAGTATGCTTTTGGCTTCACCCACATATAAATTATTGTATACAGAGTTCCTTGACGTATACGGAATATTTTGATTGGCTGCTTAGACCAAGGGAATACAAACCCTTAATTACAACATCGAATATTGAGATGATTCGTTCTTGTAAATACGCTACGCCTAGGGGTTTTGTACTGAGTACGAGGTGGCGCGACACATGTTCTTGGAGGGGTTCTTCCCCAAAATAGATTTGGAATATTCTATCAAAGGAGTGGTCCAGGCGAAGAAGTGCTTCGATCCGCTCCATCATCAGCCACTAGTAATGGTTTCCTCAGTTCTAGTGGGAATCTTTATTATTACTTTCACTTTGTTTGAACAAGTGAGCTTGGATGCCGCAATGGGATTCATCTAAGAATTATAGTGGATATCATATATATAAGTTTTTCATTAGGATTTCTTTTTTTAGAAGGGTTTTTGAGATTTAGAGGTCAAAAAGAAAGAACTGGCTAAATGTTATTCCGACGAAAAGCGATTGATTCAGGGATAAGTATAAACAGGAGGACGACAGACCACTTACTATTTATTTTCCGTACAAAATCTTTTTTTTTACCCATACCAAAGAGCGGAGTGGATGGGCGATCTCTTTCTCTTTCGCTCAAAGATGGAAAGCGGATTCCTTTATTCAGGTTTTGCATAGCTTCCCAAGCGCCCTTCCGCTCAAGGGTTTCTTTTTGGGTTCCGAAAGGCAGAGTAGCTTCAGCATCGAGCAGGGGATGGGATTCAAGGAGAGCAGTTTATGGGGAGTTTTCTTCAGGTATTCAAGTTGAAAGAAAACAAATGCAAGAAGGGCAGAGTGCAAAAGAAATGCAGTAGCAATAGCAAGAGCTAGAAAAAGCCCTAAAACGAATTAGCCGATAGGAAGAGTTTCTTTTCAAAAGTGGGTCAAGATAAGAGAGCGAGTGGGAAGGTCACCCTTTGGCTAAGAAGCCTTCTTCCGCACTTGAGAAGAAAGAAAAATTGGATTCGCTTTCATCAATTACAGAGGAATAATTCATTCATTCTACGTGAATATTTTATTTCAAAGAAAGATTGATTAAACCAAGGGTTTCGGTTCGACCCAGAGAATAGGGAAACGAAAGACTATTCACCGGCAGCGAACGGAGCTGCGCGAAGTGAGAACTAGAGCTTAAGGTTAACGGAGCCGGTAGGAACGGCACGTGCTGTATGAACAAATATGGCTCACTTAGGCCTTACACCAGGACTTTTGCTATCCACTAGGATAGCCTAGAAGACTTGTAGAGAGATTAATATGAACCATAGGCCCGGCTAACAAAGGTACTATAACCTTCTAGCTGGTGGTAAAATCTTGGTCTCTGCCTATCGCCGGGACGTGTGATGCGGGGGCTTCCGTCCCAAGGACCGACTGGGAAGTACTATAACGGCTAAACGCTTCACTAGTCCACCTCGAGTCATCACTCCCGACAAAAATCCTAAAAAACCTTTAAACTCCCAATGTAGCCCGATCGCTTGCGTTCGGCCATTGTAGGTGTGCACTGGGGCTGACCGAAGCGAGTCTAAGCTGGGAGTGCGCCATCACCAAACAGCCCGGGCGGATTTTGACATGTGACTCATCTATATCGGCTTGAATCACTAGTGGAACACAGATGAACGAGCAAAAAAAATCCCATCGCCCGCTGTAAGACCTGCGAGATGCGATGAGGATAGTCGATCCTGCGCTTGGACATAACTGTGCCGGCGAAACCTTCTCTCGGGTGGAAAGGCCCTGGCTTTCTTCGTCAAAGAGAGATTGTAACATAGGCCAAGTGAACAATTTATTGGTTACGATCGAGATATCTGAGAGACGCCCGACTCTATCAACCTCCTTTCCCATATGATCAAATGAGGGGCAACCTACCTCGCCTTATCCCATGCAGATAACAAGATAAGCGACCTATCACGAGTAGGCCCGACCATACTCTAAGCCAACAATGGGATCGATATACCCCACGAGTATGATTATCCAAGAATTATCATATATAAAGCAGTGGCGGCGCATCCGTTTGATCGATCACGGCCACCTATGGATAACAGCAAGAGTTTTGGCTTTATCCTTTCCATCGAGCTGTCTGGTCTAGTGCATCTGTTCTTCACTACCATCTATCTAAGCGTGACCCGCTAAGAAAGGTTTCCGTCTGGCTATCTGCTTCTCAGATGAGAGTAGGCATGACAACTAAATCACGAAATGCCACAGTAGGGTTGTTTCCCTACTAACATGAAGTAGGGGGGGATAGGCTGGTAGGCTGTAGCAAGCCGAACCACCATAAGCGGATTCGTGCTCGTCAATCCTAGACCCCTGCTCCATTGGGAAGAGCTCTATTGCCAATATTCAACGACCGGTAAGCAAACCCAGAAGAGGGACCTCCACTGCCGAGCCAGATAGACGGGCGGCGGCACCACAGAGAGAATGCCATAGACTTTTCGACGACCAAAACCAACCAGTTCGAGCGAAAGTTTGTCACGACATGGGGAAACGAAGGAAAAGAAGAACATAGAAATTGGATTCCAAGGGGTTAAGATTAAGAGTTATTCCAAATATGAATAATTAGTATAAAGAAGCCCCTGTGCTAAAGCACAGGGCTAGAAGGAACAATACGATACGACAGACAGAGCGAGAGCGCACCGCAGCGCGCAACAAAGCATTCAAAGTCTAGCGCGCTTCCACCCGCGTTACAGCGGTATTTGCTTCATAGAGGGGGGCTCCTGGCGCGAAGTGAGCTTGGTTGCTGCGTTTTTTTCGGTTGCGCGAAAGCGTACTCAGCGTCCATCTGGAGTGAATTGTTCTGATAGCGGAAAGGCTTAACTTTACTGTGCGTCTTGGATCTCAGAATTGCATAAGTAGAGTCCCGCCCGTCATTACCCCGATATGGTTTTAGAGCGAAGGGCTTCATTCGATTATATAAGCTATTACACCCGGAAGAGGAAACCAACCCTCGATCCGGCAAGGAAGATAGGTCAGGATTTCGATCTGAAGGGCCCTTGGTCCTATGGAAAAGATAAGTATGGGGCGGTGGGCTCGGGGCAAGAGATAGCTCGATCTACATCCTAACTCGAGGAAGGGAAGGCTTCGTTCGCTCGTGCTTCCTTTTCTGCTTCGCGGAATTAAGAGATCTTTGAAGAACTCAGAATTTCTTTCTTGGTTTCGGGCCTCGTCTTCATACTCGACACATGCCTGCCCTTTCCTTTCTCCTCAAATTCGGCTTAAGCGAGTGAAGGTATGAGAATGAATACGGGGAGGAAGAATTCTACTTAGTTAAGGAAGGCAATTAAAATTCTTCACCTCGAACGGGAGTTTGCTCTTTCACCCTGGCAAGTGTACTCGCTTCTACTATATACTACGCTCGCTTGTGTTGCCTGTGCGATACGAGTGTAGTTGACTACGTAAGAGCGTAGTTTACTACGCGATAAGCGAGTTTAGTTTACGGAACGATAACTAGAGTACAGAGCTTTAACTCAAGTACACTTTAGAGTAGTTGAGCTCGAAACTGGTATGAGAGATGTATTTGTAGTAGCTTGTACTTTTATTCGTTCTATCCATTCCGCTCGGGATCCTATTCGGGGATCCCAGCGCTCCCTACGCTTACTAAAAGATGAAATGAAATTCTCATTTCTTCATACTCCAACAACGATAGAAACATTCTAAAAAGAAAGAACTCCATCCTTTCCCGCGTCTCCTACTCCTACCTTCCTTCGTACTGCAAGCCAGCCTTTCACTCGAACTCCCGTTACCGCTGTCCCTATTGGCTTGTCTCCATTCGTTTGCTTTCCCGGATTATCCTATTAGCCTCCCCATGTTTGCCTTCCTTTCACTCCGGCGTATAGCCTGTCTTGTCATTATTAATTAGTAATTGGCTGATTAAGAGAAACTGCCTCCACCATTGGTTGTTCTTAATCTCAATCCCGTAGGAATGCTCTTGGTCTTGAGAAAACCAGATCAGGATCAATTGCTGCTATCACTCCCTATGCTTCTGCGTCCCATACCCCAACCCCCTTAACTAATAGATGCTAGTTGGGGGACTGCTCGCTTTGGCAACTGGGGGCTCCGGACTATAGGTATGCTTCGGGCTCCCGATCCGAGAGGGACGCGACGCGAGATGATGATGGGTCAACCGCGACTGGAGCTGCTGGTGGAACTGCTGCTTCCGCTCGGTGAATAGAATAAGCCCTCAAATTGTTCTTTGGATAAACGACTGGATTTTTATCTTCTATTCCCATCTGCTTCTGGAAGTGGATATGCTAAGCGGTGGTGGTGCCTCTCCCACTGCTATGGGTGGGTTCTAATATGGCACAGGAGTAGCTGTTCGGACCACTGCAATTATGTCTCGATCGGATATCCAAGAGGTGACTTGTACACCTTTTTACTTTGACTCTGCTAGCTCAGAAGCTGATGGATCAACAATGGTAACTCGAACTGGCGGTAACGCTTTGTTGGGGGTGAACTTACTGCTCCCGGCTTTACCTCATAGAGGTAGACAGGCATCTTTTGGGGTTCAAAGTCGAGGTAAACGACTGATTCTTAGTCAACTCGGTTAGCTTCCTCTGCTTCCGGTGGTGGGACAACCACTGATGCGGACAAAGGCTAGGTAATGTCTCTCCAACTAGCTCTACCCCGGTCACTGGGTCAATAATCGGCCCGGTGGTTCTTCAACTGAAACCAGAATAGATCCTGGGCGAGGTGGTGGTAGGGAAGCTTCTGATACTAGTATCGAAACCATAAGGGGCGTTTACGCTGGGACTGAAGCTTTGATACTCGTGCCTACGCAGCCTTTGTTCGCATCTCTCATCGATTCCCCTATGGAGAAGAAGAAGAAAGAAGAACATTCATTGGTTGGACCTTTATGCTACCAGCCTCTGCTATTGAAACTCTTTCTATACTATACGAGCTGTAGGATCATTAGTCTCACCCACAAAGGCATACATAGAAGGCAGTCTCTCACCCGGGTCGAGATCTGAGGCCGGTGCGGCAACCCAAAGATCCACCGGAAGAAAAGAAAAGCGAGCACCATTGGGCAACCTATCGGACTCGGCAAGGTCACTGACGTCTGGCAACTACAAGAAAACAATGGTCACTCCTAGTTTGAGTCGTCGAAGGCAAGGCAGCGAGTGAAGGTAGAGGAAGAGGAAAGCTATTAAGACGACTTTTAGCTACAAGCCCTTGATAGCGTAATTAAGCCAACCAACTAGGCCTTTTTCGTTCGGGATATGAATGGTGCTCCACAAGGGCATCCTATAAGTGATTTTCAAAGCAATAAGAAAGTCTTTGAATGATTCTATAGTTCATCCATTGATTAGATTTTATTACCATCTAACTAAATAATAAAACTAAGGAAGCCCGGGCTAGATTATTAATCATCTCAGAAAAAACCCTCAAAATGATGTCTATAGGCTGACCCTTTCGGATTAGTAAAAAAATGTTCCAATCCGGATTAAGTCGACCTATGCTTTCAATACTTACCCTGACCCAGCCACTTAGCTCTAGCTTCGGCCGATCCTTCGTCATATCTTTAGTCAAAACCACTCTTGCTACGAAGCTCTTTTTTGGATAGAGTCCGGAAGGATATCTTGGTTTGGGAAAACTGGTTCAAAATAGGAAGACTCCTCCATCAGTGGTTATTGCTTAATGTTACTAGAATTCATCGCTACTAACTAGAAGAAGTTCCTGGGCTAATAAGAGCTCTCCTGTAAAGCAAAGCCTTTGATTCGATTTTTGGCAATGCCATTTCGAAAGAAAGGGAACCTCTTGGGTTGGGATGGGAGAACCTAGATATGTCGATTTAGAAAAAGCCGATGCATATGGGAATGAAACGTGAATGGTTTTTTGATTCCTCGAGTTACAGCAGGTACACTTTTTCTTTTTGTCTAGGAGTGATTCCTTATCAAGAGAACCTTCCTTCTAAGTCGAGTGACTGGGGACTACCTCCTCGCTGGAAAAACTACATTCTTGCTTTGGGCATCTTCCCCACCCAAGCTAAGCCGCCTTTCCTCAGCTGATGCCGGCATGCCTCTGTTGGGCTATTCTCTAGTAACATCTGGGAAGACTCCTCTTTTCACTCAGATCAAGAAGCAGATCGCTGTGAAGGCAGATTGTTAGCCATAAGGATGATCCGTTTTGGGCCCGGGGCGAGAAGCCACGCTTTGCTCTTGATGGTCATATCGAAAAAGGGTATAAAAACTTATCTTGGAAGGCTTTGTCCCCGGTCTTGTTCTCCTCTTGTCTTTGACCAGTCTTCGAAACAGAAGGCGGGCCAGCCCATAGGAGGCTTATCCATGACACAATAGACGAGCTCTGAAGACCTCGCCTTTGAGGCTAATTCGAAGAAGAAGATTCCCTATCATGGGCATAGTCCAACCGGGTTAACCAATTCTTATCCTTCTTCTACCATCGTCCATCTTTGCAGAGACGAAAGGGAATCGGTCAGGAATAGCCTTTAAGGATTCTAGCTTCTCTACTCTTACTCTTGATTTGCTTTCTTTTTTCATCTCCGCTTTTACTTTCAACTATGCAAATAAATAGGCGGGCTTTCTCATTGCCTTCAACTTCCTTGAAAGGAAATAGGCTTCTTCGTACCGCACTCGACCTTTGGTTTTGATCAATGTCCCATCCACCTTTACCTCTCGTTTCGTATACGTAACTCGTTCCCTTCTTCTCGATTGCTGCCCTGGAGGGCACTCTGGAGCAACGTTTGAACGCGCTCGGCCTTGTTCACCCTTTCAGCTAAGTATCCCGCTCCTCCCTTGAGTAGACAACACAAAGAAGGTAGACATTCCCTCATGAGGGAATGTCCCATACCAAACCAAGTCGTAAGCGACAACATGCCCAATCATAGCCAACTAGTTTGTTTCTACCAAGCCCACAAGCGCTTGAGTCTTCAACCAAGACTCGTTTTTCACTTGCCAATTGCATCACCAACCGAAAATGGCTTATAAAACTCAGGCAATTAAAGCACCGGCTCAATCACCATCGCCATCTTCAAACCGTCAAAAGCCTTTTGTTTTGACAAGCTTCAGACTAATTCTAACCCCGATCCTTCTTCAGCGGATCTGTCAAAGCCTTGCCTCTTTCCTCCTGCCGAATCATCAGAGACATGAAATCACATTACTGTAATGAATGAAAAGGTTGGGTTGTCGAGTGATAGGGGTGATGAGTGGAGCTCCCAGACAGCGAGCAAAGAGTAGAGCGACAATGCAAGGAGGCTCGTATGAGTTAAGCTTCTTCCTTTCTAAGGTAGTAAGTGAAGGAAGCAAGAACTGCGGAAGAGGATCAGGCGCAAGAGGAACCGGAATAGGAGCTTTTCTATCTATAATAGGAATAGCAAGCAACGGACCAAGGAACACAAGCCAGAATAACAAGAACTTAGAGCTCCGTATTAGGAGCTAAAACGGGTTAGGGATTCTTGTAGGGACGGTGCCAGTAGGGCAAGCCAAGCAGGCTTTTCAGCTAGCTCTTTAACTTGCGGTTGGTTAAGTCGAAGTCAAAGGGAATTGAAAGGTTTTTCGTAATTGAAGTGTTGAAGTCAATGGGTAACGGACAAGGGTTTTCCTTTAGAAGCGGTGGATTTCATCCCCCATGTCATGTCCATCCTTAGTCTCTTTTTCGTAAACCTAGCCTATTCGACCTAACGACCTCGGGCAAGTCGATCGGTCAAGAATCCGGTTCTCCTACGATGGCTCTAGTATTCTTTCAGCTCTAATTCGGTTTCCTCTTGCTGGTGCGGTGGAAGGCGAGATGAGGTTAGGGCTATTCGAGGCGATTCTTATGGATCGCTCCTTCCTTAGCTGATTTCGGTTGTATGATGGAAGTGGAGATCTCGCAGAGCAGCATATTAGTAATTTCTAAATTGCCAGCGGAGACACTGCTCACGATGAGAGTTTGTTGCTGAAGCACTTTTCTGCGAGTCTTTCGGGTGTCGCATTCACGTGGTATACACGCCTCGCGCCGAACTCGATCAATAGTTGCGCCGATATGGTGCCTTTCACCGAAGATTCTATTCAGTAGCCCGCAAAGTAACCTATATGGAGCTTGCGGCGACTAAGCATATGCGGGGTAAACCTTTTGAGACCTACTTGGCTAGGTGGAGGATCTGAAATAAAATGTGAAAAGGAATTGGAAGAGAGCGAGTTGAGTGAAGGCAGCATAAGTGCAGAGGAATTCCTTAATAGCCGTTGATAGAAAGATGAATGCTAAAGACTAGTTACTGCTCCGTGAGAACAAATGTTAATCGTTACCGATCCTCTTGGTTTTCTCGTGGTATCGTATATAAGAGAACGGCTGCATTTAGGAGCGATCCTTCTCTCTAACTTAAAATTTCATAAGAAAAGAAAGAAAGTAGCCTAGTTCGAATGAAAGATATGCCACAAGGCTATCCAAGTTCACAGGTGTCGTTGCTTATCCACTTATTTATTAATATGATGGGGTTGGTGCTCAGTGCCTGGCCTTTCTCTTGTTGTTGTCGAGTGCCTGCAGCTTGACTTCTTTCTTCCACAATCTTCGGAAAATGAGGCGTAGTCTTATATCAATAGATCGTCGTGGCATGAAAAATTCTCCTACCTACGCTACGGACTCCTCCTCCTATTGAATTGATGTGGCATGAAGTCATCAAGACATATCTCGTTGAATCAGTCTTTTTCGCGGGCCGAACCCAATTCAATTCTTCCGCGACCCCTCCACGAATAACGAGAAAACTTTTCTCTTTTCTACGAGAATTTCTGCTTCGCTGCTTTTCTACTGGGCTGTACGACATGAGTTTAAGTATACCAAATAAAGGTCAAACCCCGCTGAAGCACTGGAAAAATGTTGACCACGATTTCTAGCGCTTTTCAAAAACCATTTGCTTGCAACGCCTTGAGTGGACAGGTAAGACAGTACGCCCACTAGATCCTTCATACTACATACTATTATAAACTTAACACTCACCCAATATGAAAAGTGGAGTCGAATCAATCAATTGGCATACCTTTAGGCATACCTTTAATCTAGCCTCTAATCCTTTCTTCTCTTTTTTTTTATATAATTTTTTTTTTTTAATTAATTAATAATTAATAATAATTAGTAATTATTAGATTATTAGAGGCGTGATATATTAGATAGAATATATTAGATAAGATGATAGCACCAAAAGAGCGGAGACTTTGACAACGCCACCACCGGTTATTGCAAGAGCAGGACAGCAAAGAGAGTTCCAAAGGACGGTGACGAAGGAAACCCCATGCCTTAGATCAAGAAGAGAAGATTCATCGCGGAACAGCTTGCATAGTGCTTTTGATGGTCAATCCCTTTCCTGATTTTACCCCGAAGGCTGTGGGGGGCGAAGGAATACACGAAAGCAGGTTTAAGAGCTTGAACCCTGCCCCGAGTCTGGGTAAGTTCCCCTAACCCCTACGTAGGTTCTTCTTTTTTTCCTTTTGTTCCTTGGTGCTTGGCACGCACCGATCGATGGGCTTTGCTTGGGCAGACAGACCAAAACCCCGCTAAGGCAACACGACAAAAAAGGCGAAAACTGGGCTTCTATCGGCCATTGAAAGAGCTTTCTTTCTTTCGACCCCCTTCCCTTGCTCGTGCTCGTCTCTTCCCGCTTTTGCTATTTTTACTTTCCTTTCCATAGGAATGTGCATTAGCAAGACTATTTGATATAAGTCTTGATTCATCTTCCTACCTACGTTGCTTCAAACCCCTCGAAGTACTTCACCCGACAACCCCTCTGCAAAAGAAGAGGAAGCCTACTCCCCAACGCCCTCTTCTGGGTCACCAGTTTCGTGCTTTTTGGGTCACGAGATGCCTATGCTAACTTCCTTGCTGTCTAAGCCCCGGCGCCCAGGCTTCTTGGGTGAAGAGAACTGATGTATTCTTCTTAATATAATTAAACATTCTTTCCCTTTCCCTTACGCCCCCTTGGTTCATTGCTTGAAGTGCAGCTACGACTCCTTCCCTTGAGCCCCGGCCTAAGCCTAATGACCTTCCTTACTAAACCACTAACAGCTCTCACGACGGCCTTCCTTTCCTTCCGTTCACTTCTTTCTTGCCTGGGAATGGAATCAGAAGCATCGAATGCGCTCTTCTCGCTTCCTCTTATTGCCTTTGGGCAGAAAGACCTCGGGAAAGAAAAGATCAGGCAATTTAGTTATTATCCGCCCTTGCCTGCGAGCCTAGGAGCAGCTTCACCGAAAGTCTGCTAACCGCTGCTAAAAAGCTAGTGACCCGTAATCCGATGATACCACCAGACTGGCCGGTATACTATAAAATAAAGTTCACTGAACCCGAACCCCCTACCTTGGTTAAAGACCGGTATAACATAGTAATTATGATGCTGTTCTTCTATTGCTTTCTTTCGTTCGGGTTTTCTTCCGGAATGAATGCCGAAGCTGCTTATTCTGTAACAACCGATTGGAATCAGTAGAGACAAAAAACATTGACCAAAGGGAAGCCAAAAAAGCTTGATCTGTTAACAGCCGACGTAGGGGCACTTTCGCTATATAGTATAGATTCAAGATAGCCCCTATTCCGGGTAGAGTCCCAGTTTCGTTCCCCTCTTTCGAATCATGTCAAAGCGGAATGCCAGTCTTTCTTATGAGTTATGAGTAAGGAAAGCTTCATGCTCTACTTAAAGAATACCTTACCGGAATTGCATGCAAAAGCCAACCCCAACCCAGAATGCTCTACTTTTTGGGAAAGCTTCGTGTTTACTTATGAGCTCTGCTCTCTTCTCTTCCGAATCATACCTTCCTTAGCAAGTCTTATGCCATTTGTGCCTAAGTAGGTTCTCTTCGTTCGCTTCTTTCCCTGTTTCCGTTTCCGGATCTCAAATGCCAAGCTCCTCTCCTTATGGACTCTTCGCTCTATCTGTCGGTGCTCTAGCTGTCCGAAAGCCAGGAGTGGACTGACTGTAAATAAAGAAGTCGAAGAAAGGGTTCCGTTTTCGAGTCTGTTTCCGATTCTTCCGACCTTGAATCTAGGTTTCCCCTAATGGCTCCTTGCTGCTTGGGAACTGAAAGGAGGAGCTCACTGCCTCACACCACTGGCATGGAATGAATTGGCACCTTTCGTCCTAACGGTTCTTCTTTTTCCTCCCCTTTTCTTCTTGCTTAAAGTAAAGTTTCCCTAGTTTTATTTATTTATATAAGTAATTCCTTCCCTTCAAAACTTATTCGTCTAACTTAAAATAGATTCTTAGAGGAGTAGTATAAGACTAAGAAGAAGTGATTTGAAAGAATAAGAATCCGTCTTTTTCCCACAATGATATATCTGACTTGAATGAATAAAGAGATATAAAGAATGGAAAAACGAGGATGAAACTGATACCTAAGAGCTCTTTTACTGACAGCACGCAAGCTTACACGCTTACCTTCAAGCCATGCTTACATAAGCTGATTGCTTATATGCTGACTTTTCCTAGTTGAACTACCTCTAGTGAAGTGATCCTCGTTCTTTAGTAATTGCATGGCATTGTGTGCTTTCTTTATGGTAAATAGAAGAATGGATTAGATCCTTGCCTTTTGCCTTAGTCAGACTTTCTAGGCTAGGCACAGTACCAGGGACCGAAGTCTCAGGCCAGTCTGAAGGAACTAAGGGCATTGATGCCAAAAAGAAAGATAGAAGATCTTGATTCTCGGGTTCAAGCCTTGAAGGAAAGTAGGGAGTCCTAGTTCATAGGCGGATCCCCCTCGATGGTTCATTTCTTTCTTCAGTACGCAAGGTGAATGAAAGCCTTCTCTTCTTAGAGAACAGGGCTTTTTCATCTGCATCGGGCAAGACCGATTCTTTCGCATCAACAGCAAAGACTGGCAGCCTCTTTCCCCTCGGGTGACTACTCCAGTAGGTTTAAGACAAGGTAGCAGCTACTCCTATGTTAATTCAATATCTGTGCCTGCGACTAAATCTTATGATCTGGGAGGCTAGGTCAGTCAGCTAGCATTCAAAAAGAATAAGCTCTGGTTCCTCTTAGCGTTACGACTCTGAACGAATGGTTGAAGCTCCTGTGAGCGAATCTGTTTCAGGTACAGATGAAGAAGACGGTGCTATATCATATGTTTCGGTAGTAGTAGCTGTGATATCTTAGATATTATATAAGGGAAAGGCTGCTTTTAGTTTTAGCTTTCCTTCCTTCTAATTTCGATTGGCACTTTAATCGGGATTGCCTTGGTTTTCATTCTACTCAAGTGAGCGACTCCGCTCTTCTCTCTTTCTACTTCCTTCTTCCCAGACCGGGATTCCTATAATATAAGGGTCAGCCCAGGAATGAGGATTAGGCTCAAATCGACCTGGACAGATCACAGATCATTGCTAAGAGTTAACAGGCGAAGGTGCGCTAATTCTCTTTTTCTTTCTCGACAGCCAGAGCCAGATAGCCAAGAAAGAAGCCTATCGAAGTCGCTTCCGGCTTAAGGCAGCTCCTGACCTGAAGGTATCAATCATTCAATGCTCGTACCCAAGGGAATCAGCCAAGGCAGCATCAAAGACAGATCTTGTCACTGGGGAGACCCAGGAATATAGGAAGTGTGCCGTGAGTGGTAGCAGTTTAGTAAGGGCATGGCTTATGGCAGGGAGTGACCCGATAGCTCTTGTTGAGTCGACTGTGAACGCATGGTTAGCTCTTAAAAAGAATAGCTCTTCTTCATCTTTTACCCTTCCCAATGATCAAGGATAGTCCCCTTTTGGATGAGCAAAACTGGCCATTCTGGACGTTTTCAGAATTGGGAGCTAGCCAACGCCAACCCTTTTTCCGACAGAGGAGCAGCTAAGAGCTCGACCCAGGCCTCTTCCTCTTTCCGAGAGATTCAAGAAGAAGGAAAAGCACTTGAAGCGATTAAAGCCTTGCTTGCAATAGGAGATCCTGATTTCATAAAAGAATCGTACGCACGAACCAAGCTAGGGATTCGCGCCTTGAGCCCGAGATCTGGCTGCAGAACGCCCCTCTCATCAGGAGAAACTCGTTTTTCAGGTGATGTGAGAAGGAGAAGGCAAAGAGTGGGCCATGAAGAAGGATAGATCTTACTTATTATGTCCATAGCCCACCCTTTTTAGCTGCTTATCCCTTTTAGGATCGGATGGAGTTCGTAGACAGGTCCGCGGCGCCTTCACGCTTGAAATCCTTTTACATATCCTATGCAACCGGTCATTATGCTTTTAGTATATGTGTCTTTCTCCTAATCAACCATCGCATTTTTTTACCTGCCTGGTGTGAGCCACACACTCCGTTATGCACTTCGTCCATTACTCGATCTGCCTCTAAGATACTCAAACATCGCAGTAATACACCTACTGTCTCATGGCGAATAGGCCATCGATCAAGGTGTAATTGTTTGCCTGTTGTCTGATCGATCTTGATGTTGGCTTTGAAGGGTCATTTATGTAGTCGAATGATCGGTCTTCTGCTGATGGATGGGGGCGGGTAAAGATAGGTTGACGGTGGAGGAGCGAAAGCCACTCGACTGTAAGGAGAGGGGCGAAAGCTATCGATAGAAAGAACTCTTCATTAGAGCAAAGCCTTAATGCCGAACTTGGTAAACGAACAAAAACAACTCAGTCGGTTTCTTCCCTCCTATGCTTGCTTGCTTGGATCAGGATGTAAGGCCTAGCCTGAGATACTTCCGACGCGCGGTTCAGATAATTCTCATTCAAAAAGGGAAACTTATTCATATAGAAAGAGAAAGTCCTATTGACGTATAGAAAGTACTACGCTTTCATCCTCGCGGCCTAAGGGCCGGGTCCTACTCCTCAACCGGTACACAACCCATTACGTTAGTTAAGTTAGGACTTTCTCGTCATCTGGTACCTAAACCGCTTCCATTCAATACTAAATTCAATACATAGCATGCATTCAAATCCTTCCTCAGCAGCCTCCTGGTTCGTAAGCAATTAGCGGAAGGGAGAAAGAAAAGACAAAGCTCCGTATCCAAACTCGGAAGTGGGAATCTTGTTCAATTTAGGGAGGTTAAATCCCGTCCAGCAGAACCATTTGCGAGGTTAGATTCTTAAACCGGATCGAGCGGGTGCCTAAGCTTGAGTCATAATCATTAGGAAGTGTAATAACTTATTCACTTGCAGCGAGTTAGCCTCCTTATGAGTCGGGCACAGCTAATATCTTATTTGAGGAAGAAGGAAGAGTCCGATCTATGATAAGAGATCTCATCCGAGGATGATGTAATAGCCAGACTAAGTCCCAAAGTCTTTCCAACCAACTTCAATTGTGAGGCATCCTTTTCTTAATAGACTGATCCGGGCGGGTTGGAGAGGCATCTGCCTATAGATAGACTGAAATAAGGAAGACATCTTTCCAGTGGGTAGGGCCAATCTTCTCTTTGATGTGAAATTAGTCAGTTTGAGGTTTGATCTCTATAAATGTTACACCTAATGGGCTGCGCCCAAACCATTCTTGGCTTTACAACTGCAGCGCCTACGGTTGTTGATGAGCTTTCTTCCATGCGATAATCGCCAGAACTCTCGACGCTTTGTGGTCCGAGCTACAAGCTTCTACCAAGCCATCGGTCCCCCAATCCGCATCCCAGGGCATTTGGAAGTACCGAAAAGGGGTATACAGGTCTCTCTTATCTAACCTAAAGGATAGTAATTAGGGACATGTCATGAAGTGCAGTGGGAGAGAAGTTATCATCATGCATTCACCTGCCACATATTTATTTGAAGCAATGACTAAGATAGACTATCCTTAGACCTATTAAAAGAACAGAGAACGAAAGATAATGTCAGCATATTAGTAAGGAAGCAAAAGGGACTCTTTCTAATTAAAAGCAATTATTCGAATTAGTAGTGTGGCCTGAACCCTCTGACTTATGTGCTTCCCCTGGGCTACTACCCTAAAAAAGTTCTTCCTAGCGTATAGTCTTAGATTGAGTCTTTATCTAAGATAGTACCTAATAGTTAGTTAAGCATTAGGCGCCACTTCTACTATTCTAAAGCATTCAGTTAAGATCTTCTCTTTCTGTCTTCAAGCTTTTGTCTAGGAGCTCGGATTCCAGTCCTATCGTTAGAGGGAAGCATAGTTGGAATCTCTTCCTGCGGCGAAGAAGGCTCTCTAATGGATATAATGCAAGCTAGGAATCATATTAGAGTGATGAAAGTGAGCTTAGAAGCGAAGAGACTCAGCCTGAAATCAGTCGCTAATTTCTCTTTAGAAGAAGCCCTGTGAAAGCAATCTGATAATGACTTTGCCATAGGTCCCCCGCTTCAGTTCAGCCTTCTTTGCCCCCTTTCTCATCTCTTAGACTAGATTCTCTTCCTTTAGCCAGACTGACTGAATTACTGTGATCAAGAGGAGGCGCTAAGGTGGATATCCTTTCCTTAAGAGTGAAGGACGGAGACTGGTCTTTAGGACTGATAGTAGCTGCTCTTCTGGTAGTATAGCTTATAGCTGTCCGCTTATGCTAGCTCTCTTCTTTCTTATGAGAGAGATTCGCTATAGGAGCATTTGTCTGTCAGAAGAAGGCCTGTGAAAGCTATCAGAAAGAGTGGATTGATTTCATTCACCTTGAATAACTATCGAAAAAGGGCTTTCTTTTCAGCCGCTTTCATAATGAAGGGAGTTTGCTTACTTAGTGCTTGTGCGCTAAGGTGACGACGACTTGAATGAAACTTGAATTGTTGATCATAATCAAGGGAAGACCTTGATAAGGAAGAAGAAAAAGAGCTACATCGGCAGGACTGTCCGCAAGTGGAAGGTCGCATAGGGGCTCTCGGAAAGCTCTTTCCTTTATACCGATGAAAGATGGATCTTTAGGAACAAAGTGTGGCGATCAAGAGGACTTTGATACGGACGCCAGAGCTATTACCTTCAATTCAACTAGCCCTCTTGCCCTGAGGAGCGAAGCGGTTCAGCTTCGATAGGACCATACGTTTACAGGCTGCTTCTTTAGAAGAAGGAGGTTCTTGATTTAGTTTCCAGGTCTTTTCCCAGCTCTAGCTACATAACTAGAAGGGAATTCACTTAGCTCTCGAAAGAAAGCAAGCCAACGGGGCCGTCAATCGAGGGACAAGGCAAAGGGTAGTAGAGTAGGCTAGTAATGTACCTCTCGGTCAAGGAAAACTCCATGGGTTAGGCCAGCATGATGAAAGGGGAAAGAGCCATAGACTACCCGAGCAAGAGCAATAAGCTGACAGACTGCGAGTATAGATTCGACGTTGGAAAAGACGTGCTTGGTGTGTGGGCTACGCAGAGGCTCCGACATTACCCTCTTTGCCTATTCCGTTCTCCTGTTGGCAAGGATGGATCCGATGAAATATCTGTTTGAAAAGCCGGCACTCGAAGAAAATGAAGTACTAAGAGGTTTAGGTACGTAGCTAGACCTACAGGGTACGAGTTCAATACCATACTTGGAACGAGATAGAGAACGAGCGTAAGACTCTCCGCGAGAAAGGTAAAGGGGCCCAGCTACATTTGAAAGGAAAGTTCTAACTAGACTGAAAATCCTAGGGTGCCGAAGGAAGGACAACCTATGAAAAAAAGAAGATCGTCCATAGAATCGAAGAAAGTAATGAGGACATAGCGAGAGACTCTCGACTCGATTCGCAGCTCCACATTTTGAGAAAGTGGAATAATAATAATAAAGGCCGTAGTACCGTACGCCCGCAACAACAACAACAAAGAAAAGGCCTATTTGAGAACGTTTGGTGAGGCTCACGGGGCTAGACCCATCGCAGACCACAAAGAAAAGCCTTTACTAAGAAAGGTAGCCTCAGAAAAGCTCGTCTCCGTCGAAATCTTCGTTTTTCTTTTCTGTCCAAGTACAGAATCCACTTCACATTCAAAAGGACAGTGATTGGCCTAATAGGCGTAAGTAAGGTTTAGGCTTGCCCTGAAAAATAAGTGACTTCGATTTTATCTTATCTGTCCTTGGCCGGGGTATTTCAAATTTGCCGATGAAACTGTCTCAAGTGAGGTAAGGTATTTTATTAGATTAGCATTAGCCCGCTTACCTTCCTTTCAAGTAGATGCAGCCTTACACTTCGCTCCTAGAGCACAGTAGCACATCAGATGAGTCCCCTCCCCTCCTTCTTTGCCACTATCATATGTAAAAGGAAAGTTTACTGATCGAACGAAGCCGGATTGAATGACAGTATCTATCTAAGTAGTAAGAAGCGAGTGTAGGACTTTCTAAGCGCTTAAGGTTGTTCCGAAACTGCACCTTCACTATCTAGGGCCGGACTTGCTACGGTATCACTTGCCTTTTTGCAGCTGTTAGGCAAGTGATCAGACGATTGTTTCAGCGGGTCTCTTGGGCAAGACATACCTTTGCCCCTGGCATTACTCGCGCGAACAACAAATGTGCGTAGCCAGCTACTCTTTCAACTCGCCATAATATAAGAGAAAAAAGCTTACTTCAAAAGGCCAATTGCAGGAACAAGACCAGCTGAATGCGAGTTAAATCACGAGGAGATGGGCAAGTCAAGCCTGCTAGTAGCCACAAGGAGCAAAACTCTTTCAGACTTGAGTTCCATAATCATAGGAAGAGGAGAGGGAATCTCTTTCTCTTTTAGAAAGAGACCCATTGCCGGTTCGTTCGGTTCAAAGGGATTGATTCTTTTTTTCGAAAGCCTGCTCTTTTTAATTAACGGTCTTGCTCTCTTCTCTGATATCTGAACCGTACAGATAGGATATCTTTGCTTTGCTGCCTCTTTCTTCTCTAATACTAAATCCTCCTTCCCCTGACCTTAAAACATCGTTTTCTATTTGCTGCATGAGATTCAGTCGGTCCCTATCATAGAAGTTCGCTCACAACCTTCTCTTCTTTCTAGCTTGGTAATACCTCAGTTACTTGACTTTTTTGACTGTAGTTGTTACGGAGAAAAAAGATCTTTTTCAGAGTTCCGCCCTTACCCTTAAAAAAAGATTGGAAGGGGAAAACCCTTGGCTTCTCTTGAGCCAGATTTTGGCTCCATATATGGGGAAATTAGGTCTTCTATTTACTGATCGCCGTGAACTGGTAACTCCAAAACCATTTGCTTCTTTCTAATTGTCTCGCATCCAACCTCGTTTGGCACAAGGGAGACCTTATGGGCTAGCTGAACCGCTTTCAATAGAGAGTGCCATTTTAATCTAAATCTAGCTAGGGGCGCTAAGGTAGTTCATTCGGGTAGCGGTAACCCCGAAAAGAGCTCTCTTTTGACAAGAAGGTGGGAGATAGCATTGTTTTTTCAATAGCTGTTCCTTTTTCTCCTCAAAATGCTAAATGCTATTACTCATTATAAGGTCTAGGAAAACCCGTTTAGGCTATTAAGGATTTCGTGCCCCACCGGTCTAATATCTGTAAAATCTACAAAACCCAGGGAGCACCAAGAAGCTTGTCTATTCTTCTATCTCAAATAGGGATCAGAAGTCCCATACTAGCATTGCCCTTAATCCCTCAAAGCTTGTAACGGCTTATTCGGGTATTGATTCATAGCCATATGTGGAATCAGTCCCTTTCTATTACGAAAGAGGGGAATAAAAAGTGGCTATATCCCAAAGGTGTGCGTTAGCCCCAATAGTGTTCATTTATAACCAGGAGAGATGCAAAGAAGAGCTAACCGTTCAACTTCTACTCCTATTTCACAGAGCAATCTAGCACCTTCTAACCGCATAGTAGCTGAGCCTAGCGGAGTTGCCTGTATGAGGCATAAAAAGATCCTTCCGATCCCTGGACTCTTTCTTTCGTAAAGCTTGGCTTTGGAGCGTATACCAGAGTGAATCTAAGCATGACTTTATGTTTGTATTGTACCGCCTAGCTCTTTCTATTGATGACTACTCAAGTCAGGACTAGCGTTCGCACATCTCTTTTGAAAGGCTAAGATGTTTGTACTAGTACCTTTTCACTCTTAGCTTAGGGACTTAGGAAAAAACATATTGGTTCTTCTAGGCGTACTACTGAAAACAGTAGCATAAGGGATCCCCCCATAGTTGGACTGCTTGCTAACGCGGACTGCTAAACCGAAGCTTAAAAGCTGTAGTGGAAAAGCCTTTCTCAATTCAACCGATTCTCGTTCTCGAAAAACCAATCATCCAATGTTGTTAGCCAGTGTACATGAAAAGAGGCTGGAACATCACTTGATGAAAGGGTTGATCAAGAGACCGAAGCCAGTGAGTTTGCGTACTCGAGTGAGGGTACCTTGGTGAAGAGTACTTAGCTTTGTAAAGAGCATCTTCTTAAGCAAAGTGTTGAGTCCACCGGCCTGGATGCTGCTCTTTTGCCTTATGCCTTAGGAAAGAGAGATGCTAGCTCTTCTTGTCTTCCAGTGGGTAAGAACCTCTCTTCTTGGCCTTGGGAGAGTTAGGTAACTTCAGGGTTCCCAATATGGCTGGCAGCTAGAAAGCTTATTAAGAAAGTGTGGCGTCGTCTAAGCCACTATGGTAGGCAAGAGTTTCAGGGAGGATCCCATGTGGGTATATAAACGAATTGGATATAGCGCATTTTCGGATAAGTAAAGACTCATCGCGGGGTCGGTCACAACCAAGAAGAATAGTCGGAAAAGGCAATCTTTCCTTCAGCCCTTCCTCAAATCCAAAAAGTGGAGTTCAGAACGAGAAAAGCTGACAGACGAACTTGGAATCATAGAATTCGAAGTTGATAGGATAGGTTCCCTCTGGTCTCTGTAGCATTCCTTTTCTTCACCCTTGGATCTCATTCTTAGTCTTCAAGCTCAACTACTCTTCCCACCTCTCCTTTCTCGAAAAAATAAATGCTATACAGCTCTCCGAAAGGGAAAGCTTATGCCTCTCACTTTATGCTTTTAGGAAGACGTCGCGGTTACACCTTCCTGCTGACCAGTCGGAGATTGTGTACTTATCTGTTCTTCTCCCTGTATAGCTTTGATTAGTTCGTCTACATCTCCTGGTAGGCATAGTGGTAGATTGAGGGTAGTTCCATGTTCCGAGATAGCAGTCAACCAAATGCATAATCCAATTAATAGAGGTGGTATAAGTACGTTTAGAACTTCCATTAATACGTTTTTCGGTACGGGCAATAGATATGGTCGCAAGCCTCGCGTGCTAATATAGCGATTAGGCCTCGCTTCTTGTCCGAAGACAGACTTCAACCCTCCTTGTGACCTCGCCTTGGGACACCACCTATTCCCGTTCTAGTGGTTCCTCAGACTACAGCAGGTAAATAGGATAGAGGCAGGGATACTGGTACTTTTAACTACTCTACGTAAGTTGATTCGAGTACAGATGGGGCTATTGATATTTATGGCTCCACGTACGCCTTAGGTTATGGATGGGGGTACCAATCCTGATCCTTAGGTCGCCCAAGGCTTTAGAGTTTTTGTCGTGTCATGAAACACAAACAAAATCATAAACTAAGAACACATCGATGCCAAAAATGAGAATGAATTTAGGTCACAACACAAGCAGAAAAAGCAAGATTTTCCAAATATGGATGAATATTAAGTCGATGTCTCTCCGAAGGGGACGCAGATAGGGGCTTGAGGCTTTTCTTTTAGGCTCTTTAAGTTGTTCGGTAATTTCTTTGCTCCTAGCGGTGCGCCTGGCTACGTACGCCGTCTTCCCTGGGGCAACGCGACTCGCAAGCCGGTTCTCCTCTGCTTGCCTTGGCCACCAAACCCAAGCATTAAAATAGCACACCCTCCCTCCGGTCGCCTCGTAGAGAGACGGTTGACAGACCCCTGGTGAGAGGGGAAGGAAAGGAAGCTTCCTTCATCAATGCCTAAAGGCTAGATCACATTTATATGTATGATGTGTGACTATATCTAGAAAGCAGGGACTGCGCAAGGCTTTCCCCGTGCACACTGCGAACATACGCTCCCCCCTCACTGTCCCGTTGGAGGTCCGAGCGCCCTCGATGCCTGCTTGTCAGGGAGCCCGAGGGCTTGCTGATTTGAGAACACCCACTGTACTAGTGGTCAATTTTTTTACCAAAACACTATTCACCTCGACTGATAGAGCAATCCGACCAGATCTCCATCTACGGCCGACACCCACTCTCAACCTTTCGTTTCACCGGGCATTCTTCGTTTAATCTTTGGTAGTTATTCGGAATCCGACCCGTAGTAGGTAGGTGGGCCAGAAGCCAACCACAGCGAAGAGGTTTTTTCCCTAAGTTAACAAAGAATGACTACCCCTTTTAAGAGCACGTATTAGTGCCTTACCCAGCCGAAGAAAAAAGCCCCAACCCCGGTCGGCGAGTGGGGAAGAAAAGCCTAAAGGGATGCATAAGGGCCGGGAAGGAAGAGATAGCTAGCTTTGGGCTTCATTTCGCACTATCTGGTCGTGGGGTTAAAGTTAGTGTTCCGTTAATTTTCCGCAGGGAATCACATGCTTCTTTACTTCCTTTCTCCAGTTAGTGGCGGCTGATTCCCAGTGTGACATGGATCTTCCCTGTATCTCAGAGGTTGCGTATATAGAAAAAGAACCTAATCCCTTGGTGCGCATGATGGAATATTATCTTCGTCTAATCACCGAGGCCACATGGACTTTATCTGGGATTGATTGATTCCCCTTAGGTGGATTGGTTGCTGCGCAGCTAACTACCGACCCCTCTTGTTCTGACCCCTTCTTTATAGGACTTGTTAGTAGCTCGAGGTCTGTCTCCTTGCACACCCCTCAAATCCCAATTTTTTTAGTGTTCCGCTAGTGTTCACCCGACCCCTTTCTCCCGGGCGCTCACACGGTAAGCGACCAGGGCCTCGTTCCCTAACTTCTAGCTAACCAAGCTTACACGATCCTTCTTTGTGCTTCCTGCGCTTCCGATTATGGAGCTGTACCTAGTTCCGGGCCAACGAATGAAATGAAACAACTGCCTCTCTCTCTCTCTTTTTCTCTGATTTCGTCCGTCGTTCTACGAGATTTTCTCAGCAAGTCATACTAACCTGGCACACGGAGTTTTGATGGCTTGTCCCCTTTTTTTTCCTTTTGTGCCCACCCTTTCTTTGAACCTTGTCTCAGTTAAGTATCAATCAACATAAGCGGTCTACCTGCTTTTCTTTCGATCGGCAGCCCCTCAACCGCTTAATCAGGGGACTTTTTGTCAGTCCAAAAAAACTCCAGTCCAAAATAGTCAATTCAACTTTCTTTTGTAACATTTCGAAGGTATTGTAACTAACAGTTTCGTTTCCAAGGAAATGATTAAGGAATTCTCTATAAACGGCTGAGGTATGACCGTTTTGTTCGATATCACGAATAAAGTTCCGTAGGTAGTTTTCTAAGAAAACCCTTTGAGCCTGAGAGCGTGTATTAAGATCCCTGACTCTTTCTTCGATAAAGTCGTAAGCTTCGGATCTTATGTTTTTTTCATGAAACGGTGACTGAGAGATAATTTCGGTAAGGCGCGCATCAGGTTCACTTAATAATAAGTTAAAAAGCTTATTCTGTAAATTTTCTTTCAGTTCCATGATTGTTATGTCGAAAAGTTAAAAGTCTAGTGCACTTTGGAAATGGCGAATGCTCATTGCCCCATTCAAATTTTGTCTTACTATGTTCTCGTACTCTCCTTCATTGAGTTGAGGAGGCAGTCCGTGAACTAATTGCCTTTCGAGGCCCCGAATACGCGATATGAGTTCCCCTTCCACGTGCGCGTTTTGCGCGCGAAAGTTTTCCAAGACTCGTGCCGCGGATAAGGGTTCCGCTTCTTGGAAAACTTCAGTCCAGCTTGAGGAATTATCAGAAACAAAATATACAATATTCAAATAGTTATTTATTATATTATATATATTAGAGTCATAGCTGGAAAAACACTTTGCCAATATGAAATAATAAAAAATAAAAATGGCGGTAATAATTTTGATTTTTTAATCTATTCACAGCAAAAAGTAGTGATTTCATATTCGGCTTTACTAGAAATGTGCGCTTTTTTTTTTCGCCTGCCTTCATAGGCTGCGGGGCTGTGCACTTCAGCCCCATCACATCAAGGTGACAGGATTCGAACCTATGGCCCTCTGTACCCAAAACAGATGCGCTGACCAGACTGCGCTACACCTCGTCTCACCCCCCGAAGCATATAGATCCGCCCGATCGATGAACACTCGAACCGAACTCGCCCATCCTTTTGGGCACAGGGGGGCGAGAACCAATCCGAGTAATCAACCGCTTTTTTTATAAAATATGCCTCCCGCACTATACGGCTTTTTGCCTTCTTCTTTCACTTGAATTTCCAAATCCGGCTCGCTCTCGGCTACGTGTCCTTTGGACCCTTCGCCCGCTTAGAAGTGGATTCGAACCACTGACACAAGGATTTTCAGTCCTTTGCTCTAACCAGCTGAGCTACCTGAACCACTTTCCTAAAGTCTGTTTTCTTCATCGAATAGCGCCCTACCTTACCACTTTACTAGTAAGGGAAAAGCCCCTTACTAATATGTTAGGGCTTTTTTCGCTTGTTCGTCAAGCTTTCGAGCAGCTCTTTCAACTGCCGCCTAATCTCCCAACATGCTCAAGAACCGAGAGCCGTCCAGTCCCTGGACGGCCGGAGGAAATAGAAAGAAGATAGGCCGGTCAAACAAAAACAACGCGCAACGGGCTCTCCGCTCCGTCTCACTAAGTAGTGCTATTCTGTCCTCCGGGGGACTCCACCAAGAGGTTCTTTCTTTCACGTAATTTCGCCTGCCCGTTACACTTCCGTGCCGGAGGAAATGGGATTCGAACCCATGATACAATCTTCTTGTATGTCGATTTAGCAAACCAATGCCTTAAGCCACTCAGCCATCCCTCCAAGTTGTTGATCGAAATTTGATGCGCGCCCGAAGGGCTATCTGATCCGCGTAAGCCGTAGCGCGCTAGCGCGCGAACTCTTCCTCTATGAGCGAGACTCTATCCAGACCTCCCCAGCAGCCAAGCCATCAAAATCTGCGGGCGAGGCCCATGAAGACCCCACCACTGAATGATGAACTTTGCGCCTCCGACCCAGACGAATTGAATTCATATCTCTTTCGTCTGGTCGCCGGACTGTGATTCTTCTATTACATTACATTACGGAGAAGTCCATTCTCGTCATGATCGATCCGCGTCCTACCGTAGTGCCCGGAGAACCTTAGCAAGGCTTACTAAGGCGAAGGAATGCTTCGTTGATTGCACGAGCTAGCCTGCAAGCAAGCCCCTTACTCACCTCTTAATCTATAAAAAAAGCTCTCTCCGGAAAGCTTTCAAGCCCCTTTACTTGATGAATTGAATCGCTCAGCGCAACAAACAAATAGCTTAGCTAGAAAAAAAAATAGCATTTTTAAATAGATGAAAGTGAAATCCGCCCTGCCCTGTATGGATAGTATGGTATGGCGGACTCGGTCAAGGTTAAGTTGATAGCCAGGGGAATGCGAGCCTGGCAGTCAGTCTGTTCAACCATGAACTCAGTACTGCAACCCCCCCTCTCACTCGGCGTCTAGCATTTCTATCGGATAGCTATCTCACTCCCATTCCTGCTCCTTTTTTCCTTCGTCGGCCCGACATTTTAGTAGGCGATCAAATCCCTGTTCGCTTTCTTGGTTCGCTCTGCCGATTATTAGGGGCCAGTCTTCTCCTCTTTTTTAGTTTAATTCACCACTCCGTAGGCTGAAATTGTTGGATGCTAAGGAAGCCTATCGAGGAAAAGACCCTATTTGATCGTTCAAACCGAGCTTGACTACGGATGATAAGCCAATTAAGTTATCGGCGAGGGAACAAGTGCAGCCAAGGCCAAGACCTGAAGGAGTACTACCACTCGCGATGAAAGAAGAAAAGATGCGAGCCGGAAGGACGACGAGAGATGATCGCTCGGAGGAGGTAGCGGCACTAATTAAACGGGAGAGCCTTGGAAAGGGGGACCGGGGCCAAGCTGAGCTTATAAGGATATGCGGCATGGTTAAATAAATAAAGGAGAGCATTCAACTCGTGTGTTTGGCGTGGATCATAGAGGCGGATTTTTCGTGGGATGGATTCACAAAGGTTCTTATGACCTTGCCCGGGAGTAGTATGCTTAGCGTGGGAAAGATTACGGCGAAGGTAGGAAATCGATCGGAGGCTAGGGAGCGGATAAATTCCCTTGACCCGATCAATTCCTTCAGTTTTCAAATTGCTAAACAAGATCGGATGACGCCGAAACGGAAGGAAGCAAGAAATTCATCCTACTTTTTGTTCTCAAAGGCGGGCGCTTAGAGTTAGAGTACAGCTGCGTAAAAACCTCTAATCTTCGCCCATTAATTTAGACCGGCTACTGACTTATCGAACGCTTTTCAGACAGAAGTCGTCATTTTTATGTTTAGAGGTCGTTCTGCAAGGTACCGAAGTCATTCGATCGGGGAGAAAGCACACACGATCTATATATAGATGAATAATACCAGTTGAGTCGGATGGTGCTAGTGTTCTCGCTTACGGAAAAAGGGGCTCCCACATCAGAAAGAAGAGAGGCACCTAAACCAGCCACAGAAGCATTAGCAGTTCGCGTGGAATCAGATTAAACCAAGGTCAAGGAAGACTGAGGTGACCAAATCGAGGACGATGAGCTATTCAATTCAGACGAAGAATTTGACACAGGTTCAGCAAGGACGGGCTTTTCATCCCAAAGAAGAAGAGCTAGAGGTGAGTGAGCCTACGAACGACCACAGCTTATCCAATTAATTCCCAATAGCTGCAGAAGACTCGAACCGATCGTTTGGAGTGAAGGCCAATATGGGCAAAAGGGTTTAAGTTGTCAACCGCAGACGGGGCTAAGCTTTATCGCGAATTCAAAGCCGGGAACCAAGCTAAGGATTCATGACTAGCGCGAAAGCCTAGCGAACAAAGAAGCGCAGCCCCTTTCTTGCTTAGTAAGGCGCATCCGTTTTCTTGCTCCCTTGTTGCGCATTAAGGACTATACCACTATATACGCTCAGAAAAAGCTTATTTATCGCACCTTTACTTCCCTATGGTTATGGTATATCCCCTTTCCTATAGGACGAGTCATAGGAACCTATGAGATTGATTGAACAAGCCAACAAGGCGAAAAAGAATCATCGAACTAATGGACAGACCGCAACGCAAGTACTAGAACTCTTGAACTAGAGGAAGGACCTACCGACCGATTGCGAGAGCTGCTACAGTTCTACAATTTCCAGTTGACCGAGAAAGACCACACTTTTAGGAGACTTTTTCCCGATTTCAAGGAATTGCCCTCCTCACCTGAAGCTACGGAAATCCTTATTGAATAAAAGAATCGTACGCACAAAGCAAGCAACGGAAACCTCTTCTTCTGCCCCAGCTCCTACGGATCAAAGCTAGGCCACACAAAAGAAGGAAAGGTAGGCAGCCTCAAGGATAAGCGGTTGAGCAACCGAGAAGAGCTACTCGACTAAAAGACGCGAGGAAGCGAGTGAAAAGGGGAGAGGAAGATGACTATCTAAAGCCGATAGTCCGGTAGGTCCTTGTAAGTCGAGTGAAAGGAAGTGACTCGACCGATAGGTTGAGGGAGTCAGGCGGGTCTGGTTTTTATTCCTAAGAGGTATGATAACTGCACCATTCAAGATCAATGCTTGCATCCGAAGATAGATGGGCGAGAGATGGACGAAAGCCCTTGAAAGTGGAACTGATTCTTATCTGGTTGTTCAAAGCTTGCCTACTTTTGATGACATGAGATTCAAGACTCCCCTTAAAGTAAAGGCAGCTGATCCCGATTTCCTTGATCCTTCATCTGGCTGGACTCTCGATAGAGTAAGCTGGATGTGCTATTCGATCTTGTAACCCACGAAAGCTCGAGAAAGAGAGAAGCGATGTAGAGACATAAGAATGGAAGGTTTGCTTGTCAGCTATCGGTCCAATGATGCTCTTCTAGCTTGACCTATACGGCAAGGGAAAGATCAATCAAAGGCGAGGTGGGAAATGCCCCGCACGAACTATCTGATCAAGTTTTCTTTTTCCTATCACAGGCAGCTGGCAAAGCCGTGTTTGATCGTCGCGTACATGCTCCGTTACAGCTTCGTTCATGCACCAATCAATTGACAGTGAAACAGAGAAGGAAGAGTTTTGATCACCGTGTGGGTAGTCTCTGTTAGGGTTTCCGTTTCATGTGCACTAAGAAGGAAGGAAGACTGGTGCTACTATAGTAATGCCAAGCATACGAGCAAAGGACTCTACCTACCCATACTGACAAATGAAAGAAGCTCAGCGCGGATGATAGGACAAGCGATAGCGGTTCTATTCTTGCTGTTCCTATTCCATACCATAAACAGACACCTTTGATTCATCGACAAGCGATAGCCAAGCTAGATGAGAAATGAAGATAGGGAATCGGCCGCATCAATTCTTTCAGGGTCGTCCAAAGAAGCTTATCAATAGTACGCAAAGAAAGGGGTTCCCCCGGCACCATTAGATCGAATTTTCAGTAGATCGAGTGGGAGGGGAAAAACACATATGTAAAGGAAGGCTAGACTCCTAGCGGATGCGAGAAAGATGTCAAAAGCATCTGCTTAGGGTCAGATTGGACTTTATCTTCTTGCCCTGCTTGCCACCACTCCGAAAGCCTGATTCGCAGCTCTCTAAATCATTCCGAAGTAAGTTACGGGTCTAGCTCAGCTCTAAGCCTAGGATAGGACCTTGTCCAGGAACCAACTTCTTTCTATTTTAGTATAATTAGAACGGAGTCTCAGTAAACCGTGCTAAAGCCCACCCTCCGCCCTACTTTCGACCTGTTTCCAGCGCCTTTTGCAGATAGATAAACTTCTGGTCTTGCCTAGGTTTATGGAAGAAAGGTTTATTCTTTGAATCCGATGGTTTTTTCTTTCTACTGCTATCGTCAAGCTTGGACATGGTGCAACAAGAAGATAATAGGAAAATCAAATTCTTATTCTCATCTACCTCTACTTCACTCGAATCCCTAAGAGTGAAGTGGAGAGATGAACGGTTCAAGGAAGCTGCTTCAACGGGTGATCCTTCGAAAGAGTAAGTACAACGAGGGAGATCAAAATGTCAATTCGGAGAGAGGAAGATCGACTAGCCAACCAAAGTGGAAGACCTCCTTGAGATGGGAAGATAGTTTGACCACTTATAGGAATGTTATTCAATAGCGCACCAAATGCGCGCAATAAAGCAGTGCGTTAGGAAAGAAAGAGGAGCAGAAGGAGTTGATTCCCAATTTTGAAACTGAAAAGCAAAGAAAGAAAAAGGAAGGTCTTGTCTTCAAAGGGGACCAGGTCAGCCATAGCTTCTTTCATCATGCCGGAATGGGCAAGAAAAGAATGCCGATCGTTAGCGAGAAGAAAAAGCGAGAGCCTCCGCTCTCTCCGCAATATCTTTAAAGACCTTTCTCGTCAGGGGGCTATCAGCCCTATCTATCAATATTAACTTCTTCCAACACGATGACCTCAGCTTCATGGTTGTAGCTGGTAGACCCGTCTACCCCGGGCGAAGCCAATCACATTGAGTTGTAGATTGACATAGTTAACCTTCAGTGCACTTCTCAAGTCTCTAATAGTTGAAGCTTACCCTTCGTTAAACAAACCCCTAACCTCTTCCTTCCTGTATTGCTTGTCTTGATTCTCCTAGTTACTTCTCCACTTAACTCCGCTATCAGACTAGGGCGGGGGATCCTCGTTCCCTCGGGAACCCTGCCCATTTGAATGAATGTGGTGGGACCTCTTCAGGGCCTGACCTTCAAGGTTCCGCTTCCCGCGAGGACTGATTCTATTTTAGGTCGGGAAGGTCCGACGCGCCGACTGCGTGTTATGACGGGCTCCCTTCCTTGAATCCTCGATCCCGAGACTCCACTCCTGGATTGGCAGCTTGAAGCGTAGTAGGGGAGCAAACCCATACTGTTGTCTTCTAACCCAACGGGTAACCGATCGCTATAGACAAAGGGTAGACATAGACTTTTGAATATAGAACTTTCGGATTACGTGGTCTAGACAGCCACCTCCACGACAAAAGCTCGAAAGAGACAAGAACGTTTACCGTGACGATAGGCCTAGCACGTAAAAGAATATAGGTCCATAAGAAGATAATGAAAAAGAAAAAAGACCTCTGACGTTACCAGGTTGACCCAAATGGTCTGGAGCGGGTTCTTAGAATAACTCATGGGCTGTTGGACCGCGAGGAGGGTTAGGGGAATACATAAGCGGTCCACGGTTGAATGAATCAATCGTAAAGGGGGGCCCTGGCCAACTCACTTCCTAGGCCGGGAGAGAAAGAGATGGCAGCTCAGGCCGGGAGTCGAACCCAGGAAGAACGGTAGCATGAATGGAGCTTCCAGTTCCTTCTTTTGAGCCTAAATCTTCCATTTAACAGGAAAGAGAAGAGAAGATGCAAGCAAGAGACCATGCCCTAGTCCGGTGCCGCTGTTACAGTTGGAATATCCTTTGCTCTCCTAACCGGTGCTAGTGAAAGCAAATAACATAGTTAAAGAAGAAGAGGAGAATGTCCTGAGAGAAGAAAGGAAGTCAGGGAATGCGCTGGTGCTATAGCCAGAATCGGTTGTTACAGAATAGGTTGCATCTAGTATACTAGCAGTTAAGTCATAAGTTTTAGATATTAAAAAAATGGCTTAATCCTTTGTTAAAGATTTTGTAACTGTGAAATCATCCGCTGTCTCCATATCCGTTGTTCAAATAGCAGCTGCTTGGCTCTTTCCCGGGGGAAGGATGTCTTAACCATACGGGTCAGAGTCGCCGTCTTGGTCTAAGCGCTCAACCGCGTTCCTGTGCGGTACTACACCCACCATCGCCCTTGGAGGCATATAAGACAGACTACGCGCTAACAGCTTGAGCAACAAGGCGTAGCTTTTAATATGGTAGCTGACGCTAGGATTTGGGAAGAATATACATGAGAGTCGTGAGTGTGAGGAGAAAGAGCCTTCCCATTTGCTGTTCTAGACCCAGGTATGCTAGTAGCTTTTCAGCTATCACTTCCTAGATGGAGCTCTTACAGGAGACCTATGAATGCCTTGGCTCTAAGCCGTACGTACCACCGCCGTCTTCAGCCGCGCAGAAACTTTATCTCGTGCTATGGCGTGCTTTTGAGCGCATTCATTGCTTTGAGGGATTGGTTGTGAGCAAGGAAGCCTTGAGTTGGGCGCGTAAGGTTAAGGGTGGTGTGGGTTTTCGATGGATAGCTTTTTCAATCTCTATCATAGGTTTGATAGATCTGAATCTTGTGTTTATGGGCGTGTATGGATCCCCCCAGCTTTGCTTGCTTTCTTCTCTTTGCTAGAATCGCTTCTTCTCTTTGAAAGAATGCGCTGTGATCTTTTCAAGTTCATCCTAGCTATCATCTCAATCATTCTTCATTCACTTCGAGCCCCCGGGTAGTTCTCTCATCCAGGAGAGTAGTCTTAGAGGCGGTCTCCTCCCTGTCCTTTCTTAGATGGTATCCTCTCTGTCCTTCCCCTTTTCTTCCAAAGCCCTTCCTAGACGAAATTCCTAAGGCACCGGCTATTCAATTACCATCGAGAAAGAGAAAGAAGAAGAAGCTTTCCCTCATCCGTAGCAGCCACTGCCTTGCTTCCTTGACCGTCTTCCAAAGCTTGCATTCTCGGCATCAATGCAATAACTCCTGCCCGGCTTGGCACACTCAACCGCTAATAAAAAGGAGGAACTCGGAACTCGCGGGGCATGCTTTCAAGCCTTTGACTGCTAACGGGCTAACAGGCTCCTGGCTTGATTGAGTTTGACCGATAAAGGACAACAGCTCCGAGGAAGAATCAACTCAGAGTAGGACTCAAAGGAAGATCTCTTCCCGGGCTTTGCTTTCTAAGACCGATCTATGGAATATGTGCTAGCCCCTCACTCCCTCAAAGACAGGAAATTGGCATTACTACTTGAACTTTTGGAGTCAAAGAATGAACTCTTTCCCGTACTTCTTCTCCTCATCTTTATATTCCTGGTGCTCCTTCGGGCGAGACGCTTCAGCATTTCGACATCAGTCCTGAGGGAGTCACGAATTAGTATATACTTCGACTTTCGTCCTGATGACATGCATACTGATCTAGTACTCGGCACTAGCCAAGCTTGCTTCTTTGAGGGCTCAAGTGAGCATTTTGCAGGACGAGCTTGCCTCAGTAAGTCAGAGTCGCTCCCCATCAATCCTTATTTCATTTCTTTCTATTTGGCTTGGAAGTGACTTTCTCGAGGTCCTTTTAAATTAAAGGAGAACCATTTTGTTTGTGCAAATCAGAAAGAAAATGACGAGTCTGACGGGCATCGCCAATCTCAGAGAGACATTCTTCACTACCTCGGATAACATGGTAATCACCATTCAATTCTCCTCCCCACGAATAATCATGATTTGACACCATTTTTCTTACAGGATGCCGAGATGAGGCGACATGTCACCGAGGAGGCCAAGTTAAAGAAGCAGATTTCAGAACTTGAAGAGAAAGTAGCCACCTCGATGGCTAAGATATCTTCATTAGAGTTACAGCCGGTAATTGACATGCCCCTTGTTCATTTCTTTCAGAACCTATCTTTTAATGTTTTGTGATCTCATCAATTCTAATTTCTTTGAAGCTGGATCAGACTGGAGAGAAAGCCGAGACTACCCCTATCGTCTATGTCCCACCCGCCACCGACCAAAGCTATGATGCAGGGGTATACCTTGTTCCCATGATCGTCCGATTTTCCTTCTTGATTCGACAACGTGCTCATCTTGGCCCCTTTTGAAAGCAGGATGCCGCTATGAAATTGAAGGCGCAGGTATCTAGTCTGGAGACTTCCTTGAAAGAGGCACAGACTCACATTTCGGTATGGTTCTATCCAAATCCGAACTTCTGCAGAATTTCCATAACATCGACTTGCCTTAAAGTTTTCCTCTTCAGGTTGCATTGCCGACGTCCTCCATTGAGCTCTCAAGGGAGGAGTTTTACCTCGCAGTGAGCTCCCCGCCACCCGTGCCAGTCTCGATGTTAAGTTAAGGCAATGAAATTGTTTTATTTATACGCGTTGATATCAGCACAAAGCATGTATGTACAAAGTCTTTAGGGAGCCCATTCGCTCTTCTAAGGAATATATTTAAAACTAAGGATTTCTGTTCTATATTTTCTTACAGAGCCTTGTCTTTTCGATTGCTTTCTTTCCTCATTTTGCATTTTTCTTGCTTGTTGCCTAGTTGACAGAGAGGAGAGGCGGTTCCTACACCAGCTCGAGTGCCAGCACCTACACCCGCTCCTGTTGCTTGATTGCTTGGTCCGATTTGACTTGCTTGCTTTACCACCGACCGCATGACGGCAATTTCCTTTTTTTTTATGTTCAGAAAGAGCACTGGCCACCCTAACCGAACCACGATAGCCAACGTACCACACACGTAGACCACAGTCTCGTTCACAGGAAACGTCAACTAGACCGGAGCTCGATCCACACACGGCATGAACCTCCGCGCTTTTTGGGCAAAGGGCAGTTGAACCGGAGACGCGCCTTTTCCGCAATTAGCACAAAGGGAGCTCTCGCATTCTGCTCTTTCTCACCAAGACCTTCTTCCAAATCAAAGGAAGACAAAAGAAAAGCTCGGTCCCTTTTCAAACAAAGAGCCCCGCCCCGGAACTCTCGCAAAACGCTCTCTCCACCGCCCAACCCCTCTGAATGAAGAGGGGACTCTTTGCCCATAGGGCCTCTTTTCAATCCCGGGGTTGAGATCCCACAAAGCGAGCGAGTTGCTTCTTTAAGACAAAGAACGCGCATTATATTAGTTAACTGATCCTGATCTTGAGACGAGTTTCTAGCATAGGAAGTAGTGCATTCCGAAAGAAGGAAGAATAAATTAGGACCCACTTTACTCGCCTTTCGGAAGACCATCCGGCGCTGCGCACTAGCTATTGTACGACGCAAAAAAGAGCTCGTTCTCTATCGTGGTGTGAAAGCAACCAATTCATTAAATAGGGAATGTGTCCCTCTCTTTATTTGGTGAAAGCAATGTTCTTTGTTGGGAAAGGAAAGGGGAAAACCTTTTCACTGGACGCTCCTGGGGAGGATGTACCTCTCAACGGTTCGAAAAAGAGAAAGAATCCCATCCTGGAGAAGCTGATTCCGCATAAATATCAGAAGAGGAGAATAGGGACTTTCTTTCCCGGGTGTAGTAAGGGGAATGAAATAGAATGGAAATTCCAAAACGAATTGTGATTGAAGCTAATTCAAAGCTATAAGCTAGCAAGTTTTTTGGGTATATAACCATAAGCCGAAAGAAAGGCAAGAGAGACAACAAGTCCTGACTTTTCAACAGAGGCCATGGGGCGCTATTAGGTAGTAGGCTCTTCGGCGGCAATCGATGCATATCGGTGCTGCCTTCGTGCCATGTGGCAAAGATCATTCCCAAATGTGATTTCATGTCCCTTTGATAGCCAACAAATTCTTTCTTATAGTAGTGTGTAGTTAGCAGTATTTACGTTAGTGTGGATTCGTGTATTTGTTACGAAGCCAGCATAGGCCAAAAAGCTGTATGTATCGCCTCTATCTCTATCAATAAGCGCAGGAGCCATAGGCAATAGCCACGCACCCTAAGCAATAGAACTAAAGAGGCGATAGCGCGAGAAGCAGAGCAAGAGAGAGCTCCCCACCAAACTAGCTAGCCAAGCAAGCAAGAGACCTTTGATCCTAGGAAGGTAGCGCCGCCTACTAGCATATATATCGAGAGGAGCAAACAAAGTGGAATGGTGAGATTTCCATCATTCCACTTTGTTTGCGGATTCAAGGTCAATCCTTTCGATTGATTGATTCCCCCTTTCTTAATAGAATAGAGGGGTGCTCTCAGCTAGCCTCAAACTTTGGAACAACTGAATCCTCATTTTCCTTCTTTACTTATGAAAAGATTGAATGTCTGAAAGTTCCTAATTTGCCTCCTAACCTAAAAAGGCTAATGTCTAAGTCTTCGATTGTTGCATTCTTTCCTGACTTTCCGCTGGTGGAATAGACCGGCAGTGAATCAACCGGGTAAAGGTTTGAGTGATGAAGGGAAGGCTCTCGCAGTAGTTGTTCTGTAAGGGCTTTCATTAGCGTGAGAAGGCGGTGAAAGGGTATTGAGCTAAGAAGCTTATACAGGGCAACTATAGGGCTTATAGAGAATGAGAGGGGCTCACTTGACAGAGTGCCGAGCATTGTTCGTCGTGCTAGTTCCGCTACTCCAGTTCCAGTGGTAAACGAAACCTTCTTTCTCTTGCTTTCGGGCCTACGTCTCTCTTTCAAGGGTTCCACTTTCTTTGGTAGCTTTGGGCAAGGCAGTACTGGTACTCAGTCGATCTTGCTCTAGCCGCTTTCGGCTTAAGGGAAGGTTTATTTTCCTTTCCGTGAAGTTTTTGTTCCAGGTCAACTTCTTAGTCAATGGACTGATAGTTGAAGGGACGGGATCATGACTTTGACTTCTAGGTAAACCTGTAAGTGAAGGAAGGAACAGCTGTAAGTTAAGATTTCAGTGGAGTTGAACCTGCACCCGAAGCAGAGAAGGAACCGAAGAAAGCCAGTAACGGTATTGGGGCAGGAGGGAGAGCATTCAATTTTATTGCAGGTAGCGGGCAGGCGTCACCTAAGAGAGCCGTCACTCGAAGAAAAACCAGTAGTTCAGTTTCGGTACTCAAGTTCCAGCGCTCGTAGAAAGAAAAGAGGTAGGTTCGTCAGTTTAGCCCCTTTAAGGCTTAGGGAAGGCTTGGCTTGAAGAAGATAAGGGCATGGATGGAGATCTTCCTTACCGATGGGTTCCTATCTTGATTGCCGACGAGTGTGCTTGTCTTGCGCCAGTTGATCTTTCGGGGATGAAGCCTAGACAAGTCGAAGGGAAGAGAGGACATCTGAGCGAGTGCTGTCTCATTCGTTTAAGAACATAGCGAAGGGTGCGGTGCCCGCCAAGGGGAGGCTATAGAATAGTTTTCTTTTCTATAGAAGCACAAGTGAAACGATCTAGCCTCTGCGGGTCACTTCTTTCCACTTCTTTGAAGTAGCCAAGAGGCAAGTCTCGACGTTCTATTTCCATCATTCAAAAGCGAAAGGAAAGACAGATTTTCTTCCGTCAGAATCTTTTGGAAGGCCTTGGTGGTATCGTATTTTCCCATTCACGCCTTTGTTATATGTTCTAATGGAATTTCCTTCCTTTCTCCCGGAAAAAAAACTGGTCATTCTTCAGATCTTTGTTGATTGACCGGCTGATATGGGATAGCCTATTTGAAATAAAGAGATTTGTGTAACGGCTTGGTGTACCGAACTTGGCTTATACATTCTCGTACTATACTGCATCCGCATCCTCATAAAGAGCAAGAACTGCATCCGCCAGCCGAACAAGCAAGGCCAAAGCCAAATGCCGACCTAAGAGGGGCGCTTGCGGGTTAGTTTCTAGTTTCCCGACGGCTCGATGTACAACCGACAGGTGAATGCTTTACCAAACTCGTGTACAACTCTTTTCATGTGTATGGATTTCCGCTTATTACATGCTTGGTTTCCTAAACGATTTCTCCCCAGCACCCCCTGACCAAACAAAAAACCAGAAAGCCAAGATCTCTATAAAGCGAGAGAAAGAATAGAATAGAGATGTGCAGCAGAGAAGGAAGAAAGACGAATGCTATGAGAGCTTGGACGGAATAAGGTCTAGGGGAGACCGCCCATTTTTCACATGCGAGGGGAAGAAAAGTAAAACATTCGAGCGCAATATAAACATAAAAAGAAAAAGAAGATATTTAGACGGAATATGAATGAAGGACTGAAGTATCTGACCGAGCTTTGGAGATGAATACCGAAAGAGCTTACCGGATGCACCATCGACCTCAGACAGCTCAATCGGGCGGGAGAAAAACGAAAAAGAAAAAAACGTAGTGGGTAAGCAAAAAGCAAATACCAATGAAGACCAGACCCGGAATTTCAAACAAGAAAACGTAGTAGCCTAGCCGGGGAGAGAGACTCTCCAGCTCCACTCCTTGTTATATATATAGTTGAAAATAGAGTGGAAAACTACGCTTCAAAAAAATCAAGCCCAAAAAACGATCCTTTTGAAGGGTCCTACTTCTTGACCCATTCAAGCCATGAAAGTGACCTTTTGGATTATAAAACATGGCCTCTGAGACACCTTTCCTGGGTTGATCGAAGAGCTGCTAACAAAAGGGCGAGGGCAGGATTAACAATAAAATAGCCGTGGACGGATGGAAAGACCGGAGACCAGAGACCGAAGGAAAACATCCATTTTTTTTTTAAAAAAACAGAGATGAATGTAGACGGATTGAGCCAATGTTTTCAAAAATTCCAATACCATAAGCAGATTCAACTTCTATTTATTATAGATTTTGCACCTTCAAAAGAGATCGAAAGGAAGGCCATATTGAATTAAAGAAATCCATGAATGTGTACTTCTTGCTGCTACAGGGCAAGAAAGATAGGAACTAATTCAAGACAGTCATTTGTGGACAGGAAGAGTACGACATATTCCAGGGACCGATCTATCTCATTAAAGGATTTTGTGGACAGAGCACAGACCTCAGACCGATCGATTAAACCAATTATTGTAGAGTTTCCCAGGGAAGTCTTTAATTAAAGTTATTCATGTGTGCCGATTTCCTTTTGGTTGACTTAACAATTGGGATACTGGTTTCACAGTACTTATAATCCATCTTTCATTATATGCTAATTTCAGTCTATTAGTTCATAGCGAAGCTCAGCTGGAGGGACAGTCTAACATACACAGTATGTAGGGCTTATACACACCTTTAGTAGTTCCCTCCAAAACCCCTGTCTTCTGCCTACCAATGGGGGAGAGAGCTTGTTGACCATAGCAGGGATGGCCGTACTGTACTGGTTGGGCGATGGCACAGTACGCAGGACCCTCGTATGAAACCCCACCGAGCTTCCTTGCACTATGTGGAACGGACTATTATCGGATTGGACACGCCTATAGCTAAAGGAACGTACAGCGAGCCGTAGCGGGAGGGAGGCCAATGTCCCGTCAGATACCACGGCCCACGGGCAAGCCAGCGACCTTCACCTTCCGCAGGTCGTACGGGGTGTTTCGCCGGAGTTCACGGCGGTCTATTCCCTTTCCAGATTGAGTTGATAGGGGCTTTTGGCTAACGTACGTTCAGGGGTCTGCCAGTCAACTACCTTCTCATCTAATGAGGTTTTCAGTACCACGAGTCCGTCGGTCGTTGTGTGGGTGGACTCGATTTCTTCCGGTTTTAAGAAATCTGTCTTTCTCATCTTTCACCATATGGATTACCTATCTTTCGGTTTTTTTCCGCAAGTCCCTTCGGTCTCCCTTTAGCTCTGGTGGGCGTGGTTCTGTAGTTCTTCTGGCCTTCCTTCATGTCGTAGCCTTAGCTTATCGATGGGTCTTGCATTAGATACATACAGCATTTTCTTTGACTCATGCCTTGGAGAAGAACGTTCTTTGTTTGAGTTTGAAGCCATTACCTTTCGGGAAAGCCACCTGGGCGAGACCCTTCTCTTTTTATTATTTTAATATGGTATGTTGAATCACTTGTGAAGGCGACTTCACTTGACCGTGTCTGCTTCAAATTCACCCTAGACTCGTGTCGTGTAGTGTAGTGTAGCAAGACTAACAAGTGGTCGAGTGAATTTATGAACGAGCAACTATTAGAAGCAATACCTTTCTATTTTTTGATTCTTCCTCCACGGGCGAATGGAGTCTACTACACTCTTTCTTGGCTAGTGTAGTACACTCCATTATAGGTCATTCGGAAGGGCTCCGTATAGTTCTATTTTGGGGCGTAACGTTATGGTTCTTTCCTCGACTGACTGAGAAAAACAAGTTCCAGAGGCATCTTCCATTCATCTCGATTTGGGTTTTTCTGCACCATATTTTGATCTGCCTCTTCTTCGATCCGGAATTCCCAGCAAATCCTTGACTCCTCGAATACAATGGGATTTCACACCTGGCAAATCTTTCACTCTGCCTCCTCTTATTAAGACCATAGAATGTTCCTGCGAATTATGACCTTCGCCTGGAATATAAGCAAATATATCATGTCGATTGCTCAACCGTACTTTAGCTATCTTACGTAGAGCTGAATTAGGTTTTTTCGGTGTTCTCGTTGAAACACGCGGGCATACTCCTTGCTTCTGGGGACATTGATCCGAAGCTCGAGTACGGTCCGTGCGCCGTTTTTCTTCTCTACCATGACGAATCAATTGATTTAATGTAGGCATCGCTCTTTCCTTTGTCCTTCCCCCCGATTTTTGCCCTATCACTAGTGATTACTCCCGATCCGAAGCACCCCTTTTCCATTCATAAAAAGATCCAATCGTCAAAATCAATAAAAAGGCCATCATGGACCAAAATCCAAACAGATCAATCTTGTTGGGAGGTACTGCCCAAGGAAAGAAAAAGGTTACTTCCGGATCAGGGATAATAAATAAAATTGAAACAAGATAAAATCGTATATCGAAACGACTTCTGGCATCACCGAAAGGATCGAAACCACATTCGTAGGCCGACAATTTTTCTGGATAGGTCGAACTATTGGAAGCAAATGGAAAAGGAAGACCGAGTAGGATCAAAGAAACTAGCGGACTAATCACTAAATAGATACAAATAGGTGCAAATTCTGACATCACCACAGCCCACTTGGTTCTCTCGCTCCGTGCTCGCGGAGCGGCATACCGAAAAAAAAAAAGAAGAAAAAGCCCATCTCGCAACCTTTCTTAACTAGAAGGAGGGGGTTCCCTGGGGCGACACGATATTGATAGAAGCTTCTTTTTCATTCTTGGACAATAAGAGAAGATTGCGTTCAATATTGCCTTTCGCCTGATAGTTTATGGAGCTATCATCTTTCCTAAGCTGGGTTAACCGCCGGGAAAAAGATTCATGCTTTTTCTCCAATTTATCAGGATCAAAGCGCTGCGCATGCTGGCTGATCACCTGGCCCACAAACTGGTCCAGGTTGCGGAAATCGAAATCCGAGCGAGAAAATCCCCGGCGGAAAATTTCGGCCTGGACCAGTTCTTCAAGGACCCCTTATGGCGCTCTCTTTTTGAGCGCCTTTTTCTTTCTTTCAGTTGGGCCTGTAAAATCGCCTTAATGCGGCCTGGATTCCTTTCCCCGTACACATCCATATTGGGTTCGGGAGCCTCCTCAACGGGAACTTATACTTATTCCCGTGGAGGCAGATTGAGATCAATGTCCCATCGAGCTAAAACCCTTTCCCTCTTGTATCTGATCCGTAGTGATGAAGGGTTCATACTCTTTCACCGGTTACCGGCTTGAAGAAAGCTCTTTTGGCCTTGGTTTTTCTAACCCTTTCGATCACTGGATGGAATGATAGACTAGCAAGATAAAGGAAAGCGCTCTTCTTCTTGAGATTTCGAAGTCGACGAAAGAAGAAGAGTAAGCTCACGAGACCAGGAATATATGGAACGAGATCTTGCTGTGGAAGAGGAAGGGGACTTGGCTAGCTCTACCAGGTGGGAGAGTCAAGCGGGAAGCAGCTCGACCCAGTTAAGGAGTCGGATGTAAGAGTCAGCTAGTAGTTGCCAGCGAATGGGCCATAAGGGAATGCGCCTCTGTACCAACCTATGATGCGGGAGAGGGGATGAGATCGGCTAGAAAAGTAGTAGGCGAAGGTCTTAGTTTCCTTAAGTTAGTTGTAAACCGCTGGCCCCACGGATAATAAGTGGAGGGAGTTTACTGGACTCGACTCGATCAAGCGGGACTGACTGATAAAAGCACACTTAACTGCTGCAGGAAGGACTGAGCGGAAAGGACTACCGACGGCATTTGTAAACTCGCATTTACAACACCTCGGCGAGGAAATGTTAGAAGTGAGACTATTTCGTTGGAGATCAAAATAGGGTACTGAAAAAGCCAAATCGAGATGAATGGAAGATGCCTATTGCGGGTCTGGTCCCTGCTTCCTCACATTGATCGATTACATGGTGTTAAGCAATTGAGATCGACCTTTCTCATGCAATTGAATGCTCCAAGCGATCAGTCCATGACTTCCTTTGTTGGCTCCTACTCTACCAGACGGTGACCGGCTCAATAGAGCACCTTTGGGCGCTGGCTTTTCGAAACCAAGTTAGGGAATCAGTGACCAACAGCTTGAGAAAGCATTCAAAAAAGTTTCATCTCTTACGATAAGCACTGAATTGGATTAGCCCCTGCAGGAATAGAACCTACAAACAAGGCTTTTTCCTTGTGTTACATAACTAAAGAGCTCCCAAGGCCACCTGATTAGGAGTCTAACACTCCTATTTACACTTCGATTCCACCCACTGATCCAATCCAGCTAAGGCCCGCAACCAAAGAGGAGAAACTTGCACCGGTAATGCGGTTTTGAGGCGAGTTTCGAAATCTTTGATGAGTGTAGCAGCTTCACAAGTCCCTTCGGCTTGGAGCTGGAGTCATTGATCTGTTTGGCGAGTTTGCCTATAGATGTATACAATAAAAGGCCTGCAAGTTCTGACTTCGTGTTCTTGACCTACTTGTCTATTAGTAGTTGGCTATGTATGGGAAGATGCCTAACTTCCCAGAGAAGTCAAGGATGGTGCCTATTCCACCCACGGATCAGTGGTCCGCAAGCCCAAAGAAGAGAAGAAAGTTGCAGAAGCATCAGCAGGGTCACAGTCTCCAAAAGTGACAAGGACTCAGAGAAGGTCGAACGCTAATTCCTGACTGAAGGGCTGAGAATGAACACAATGTTGGTCTGATGGTGAAGTACCCAGCAGAAGGTAAGGCTGGGAAAGACCACAAGAAGCTGGAGAAGGGACAGACCTCGTCAACGGAGTTTTCTTATGAGCTTTCTTTCAGAAGGCTTGGCTCCAGAAGATGACATAGAATCCGCTGCAAAGAAAGTCTGACTAGGATTTCTTGACCTGAGACTGGCATTTGTCTTTCCTAGGGATGAGACAAAGGGATGAAGCTTTCACTGTGCATCAATAAAAAATAAGAAAGAATGGCGGGATGCTAAAGAGATGGCTCTATGGCTATGAGACTAGTGCAATCAGGTAATCGACCAAGTAATCCACATACATGATAAAAGAGCATTCCTGCCCTAGTGTACTTATCCACTGGCATTGAAAGAGAAAAATGACAAGTTTTAAATCCACAGTAAGGATTGCCGCTTAGTCCAAGAGCAAACAAGGGACGACTTTGAATGTATAGAATGCACCTTAGCAGGAGACCGGCAATATACCATATCAGAGGTTGTGGGCTACCCTGAAAGGAGTAGCTACCCAGTGCGATAGCTTGCTTTTACTAATACTGGACCAACTTCTTTACCCTCAGTGATCGACATCGGAAGAATAAGGGCCTAGGTTCGATAGGACCTGGAGCAAGCAGCAAAGCGACCGGCAGTAGGCATCTCGTCCCCCAATAGGCGTGTTGAAGCTCTCAGCAGGATCGGGCATAAACAAAAAAGAAGTCCTAGAAAGGTCATCAACAAGCTCTCCTTACTACAGCATTCGCACACTACGAAAGAAGCAATCTCAGAACCAAGCAATTTCCCAGTCTCTCGAACGGAGGTAGATAGCCCTTATACATATGTTTTAACTCACTCCCGAGGGGATATTTTGCAAACCTTTCTTCTCTCTCCTTCATTTAAAGGAAAGGAGAGACATTCCAAGATATAGCCGGGGGGGAACTCGGCATAGTGGATAAGATCTTCAGAAAGACCTGTACCACTTCACACGCTCGAGATACTCTTTAAGAAAAGAAAAAATCAATCGCTTTTGCAGAAAAAGTAAGACATATTTTCTTTAAAAAGAACCTAAATGCACCAGTCCATAACTTAGAAAGCGCTAGCGGTCTGACTTAGCTTAGAAAAGATGCCATTTCTCTTTTCTCTTGTTTAGCCAAGAATTGCTCAAGCTGAATCAGCTGGTAGTCTTTCCTTGGCTTGTAGTTTCAGCGAGATTGGCATTGGCTTGGTCTAAAGTAGCTCCTGATTCTCGGTCTTCTGGAAAGGAGGCGGAGGCGAAGTCACTAACTAGAGGGGGGGCAACTAGAATAGAAGGTAGGGGTGAACACCCGGCAAGCGTAGTCGATAGGCAAGAGCTCGCCAACAAATGAAATGAATAGGATTATGCCCATATTCCTGGGGAGGAAGAAGGAGTTGTTCACGAATCAGTTTCCGGTTTTCAGGAAGCAGGCGCAAGGGAAATGATTTAGCTCAGGGCGAAAGGCGTAGAGGTTTTTTCCTGATCTGATCTCGCTTAAGAGAAGAAAGGCCTAGGCAGAAAGATCTATGCTAGGATGAAAGAGACAAATTGGTTTCCAAGCTCCTTGATGAAATCGAATAAAAGAGAAGAATCATTCCCGGTGAGAATGTTGTCGTCAACGTATAAAAGAAGGATGAGGCAACGACCATGACGTCGACGAATAAACATGGAAGAATCCGCACGGTGGAACCCTTTTTAAAAAATGAAGCAGTGAGAAACGAGCTAAATTTCTGAAACCAGGCCCCTTCTTAGCTCTTGGTGTCTGCTTTAGCTTGTCGGAGGCCGTAACGTAAATCGCTTTCTTGAGCTTGCATACCCAGTTAGGATTCCTAGGAGAAGAGAAGCCTGGAGTTGGAGGAGGCTGAATAGAAATTCTTGCGAATCCCCCCTTCCCTTATGTTGTTGAAAGGCATTCTTCACGTCAAGTTGAAATAAGGGCCACTTTTTGATTGCAGCTAAGGCAAGAATGCCGCGAATGGTGTTTAGCAACCTGGGGCAAATGTTTTCCCTATCTTTAAATTAAAGGGGTTCGACTCAATATTCTTGAAGGAATCCTTTAGCTACTAATCTAGCTTTGTATCTCTCTACCGAGCCATCCGCTTTATGCTTGATCTTGTAAATCCACTTGCAGCCAATGGCTTGTTTCCCTGCAGGCAATGAGACTAAGTCTTTTTCATTCTTTTTTTCCTGGGCATTGATTTCTTCCTGCATAGCATCTCTCCAGCAAGAATGATTGAAGGCTTCAGCAAATGATTCAGGTTCATGAGAAGATTGAACTGACATAAGGTAAGCTCGATGTTTTGGGGAAAACGATTCATAAGAGAAGACAAAAATCCTTCAACAGGATAAGAAACTTGAGAGGATCGACGAACCTGAGAGAGGGATCCAGAATCTGAGGAAGCGGCTGGAAGGAAAGCAACTGGGCTAGACTGCTGATCTTCTGGAGTAATCTTCCCCTGGGAAACATAGTGTAATCGCCGCCGAGAATAAACATGCTGTGCCGGGTGACTGGAATCCTCTGAGGTCAGCTGAACAGGCTGACAATCGGCAGAAGATGCTGGGCAAGGCTGCTGGCCTGAAGAGTGAGGCTGATCCGTAACATCAACTGCAGAAGAATGAGGTTCGAGTTGATGAACAGGAGAAGGCCGAAATACATCTCCATCACCATTCTCCCCCGGGTCTGATTAATTAGGTTAAGGAAAATATGAGGCGACCTCATTAAAGAGAACATTCAAGAATACATCGAGTCTCTTGGATTTCACGTCATAGCATCTATACCCGGACTAAGCATATCCAAAAAAGACACAAGTGGTTTCCTTGGGAACCATTTTTCTCTTAACTGCGCAGGAATATGAACAAAACAAGTGCATCCAAACACTCGCAAATGCCTATAGGATGGTGCTGCCCCAGTAAGAAGTTCGTGAGGTGCCGCTGCAGCTTATTCCCCCCCCCCCAAAAAAAAAAAGGAGAGAGATGTCCCGTCCCTTCTTTATGCACATCCATATACATAGCCAGACACAAAGGTGTACAATCCGGTCAAAATCTGCGGTTTTTTAAGTTCATTCACTGTATGTAGGTTCTCTTACTTGCTCTAGTGGCTGGCAAACGCCAACCGAGAGGGGAGAACGAATGGCTTAGGAATCGACTGGTTCCGAGCGGACTCGTGGAGCTGCTGCTTGGATTATCGTAGAATAAGAGGAGCCGTCTTAGGAAATGACTTAACTTAAAAGGCAGGTGCCGCCGCTGCGAGGCGAGGGAGTAACTTGTCTGGTCTTGCGGTGCACTCACTCCCGTTACGAGAATGAAATGACGCCCCAGCTCGACTCGAGACCAAGACTCCTTACAACTCGCACCAATAGCGGCGCTGAGCGGCCGGAGATTGATTGAAAAGGCAGCCCTGCCGCCCCCCCTAGCCGCCTACCTACTCGTGCTCGTAGCTCGATCGGGGGTCAAGAGTGCGGTCCGGCGGAAAAACAGAAGTCGTCCGTATCAAGTAATACGTGAATTGCTCAGTAGTGCTTCGCCACTACCGTAGCTGGCGGAAATAGCTTAATGGTAGAGCATAGCCTTGCCAAGGCTGAGGTTGAGGGTTCAAGTCCCTCCTTCCGCTCCTGGCTTCGTCGTTTAGTGGTAACGAGTGGAGTGCATAAGCCCCTTTAGAGAGAGGGGCGAGCAGCAAGCAGACCCTTGTATAGGGTTCCAAACCTATCTTACTAATAAAAAAAAAGGGGCAAGCCAAAACCTACTCCTAACAAGTTGCTGGCTTTTCAGCCGTTGCGCGCTAGCGCGCTTCTGTTTTTCAGCAGGCTTCTTCAAATATCCCAAAAAAGAAAGTAGGGGTTATAACTAAAAGTAGCTAGCTAGCGCGCTAGCGTTTTCCCTTACTAGTAAAGGGGCTGCTAGTTGTAGCGCGCAGTGTACTAGTGAATAGGAAAAGCGGATTGAGATTACTAATGACAGATGGAGGTTGAGGATAGAACATGTTCGGTGCCTCGCCCTTGTCTCCTTCGCCGGAGACTTTTAATGATGGGAATCCTATCGATAAAGAAGAGGCATAGGCATCGCCTCTCGATCCAATCCGTCTTCCCTGGCCTCCCCAACACACTCTTGATACGAAATCAACCTCCCGCCATAGAGAAGAGATCTAAAGTCTGGGTCCCCTCGATCACCCTTCCCTTGAACCTGAACTGGTCGAGAGAGATGAACCCGCACCACATTTTATAACCTTCGAACCGAAACCCCCAACTAGAGATGGAATTCCATAACCTAAACAACTCAGTTGAGAGCTCCGTGACTGGTTCAAGGGAAGGTCCACCAATAATTGATAGGCCATTCCCCCCCTATCCGTCTCTTGATCCCTCATTCCACTAATCCGTTGTTACTGATTCATTCAAGGCATAGACTCCCCACTTCTTTGTCTTATTAGCGCAGGTGTTCGTCAACGATGAAAGCCGCTGAACTTAAGACTCGAGTTGAGAAAGAGGGCTAGGCCCAGGGGGGGAGGGCTTTCAGGGACTGGAGAAGACGGGTGGATTATAGAGCTAGGGGCGGATCGAAGGTTTGTCCATTGGGATTGGGCATGGACGAGCCTCGACTGGGCCAGCATTGATGAAAAAATGACCAAATCAAAACTTCTCCCATCGCATCATTAACCGGTGTAGGATTAAAGATCAGGTCCAGGATTCGAGTCAAATCGACCTTCCCTCTCATCTCAGGGTGAGGCAAGGAATTCAATCAAATGTTCGTTGTTCAATATCTCGGCTGCTCAAGAAGTGGGACTAGCTGCTCCTCCGACCCGGAGTGGATTCTAGGGGAAGGGCAGAGCCTCACCTTGCAGTAGGAAGGTGTTCGTTGCTGGGACGGGTTCAAACTGGACTGAAGGGAGGAGGAATTCAATACTCCGACCTTACTGGAGATTCATCACTGGCTAGGGCTTTCGAATCAAAGCATGGACATCTGCAACTAAGAGGGAGCAGTAGATCGTCGATTGAAGAGCCAGGTCAGAAAACTTCTATTGGGACTTCTATTGATTATTGATTCGACTAGAGGGACTCCTAGCAGCAAACTTGTATGAAGGGGCCCCCACGGGGACGCAGAAGATGCAGGAGCCGCCAGCTGGATCGACCAATAAATGATAGGCCAGAGGGATGGGCTCATTCGACTAATCAGAGAGCCCTGGCCCT